TTTTATTTAATAAAAAAATAAGTATAATATATAAGGGATAATATATAAGATTATTATTATTAATATTTAATTTGATAATATATAGTATTTAAAAAAAAATATATATATATAATTATATATATAAATAATAAGAAAATAATAAATTAGAAAAAATAGCATCCATAGCTGAACGGTTAAAGCACCCAACTCATAATTGGAGAATTCGCAGGTTCAACTCCTGTTGGATGCATTAAAAAAATATAAAGAATAAAACATTTCAAATTTATTTGAAATTATAAACTTTTTAAACTGAACAAAATTCTATATAAAAGTAATAAACTTTGTTACAATTGAAATGGATTAAATACTACCAAATAAAAATAAAGAATTTGAATAAAAAATAGAAAAAAATATTTCTGGAGAAAGAAAGAAAAAAGGAGTTAAGAAACTAATGGATAAAGTAAAATATCCTATACTTACGGAAAAAACAATTCGTTTATTAGAAAAAAATCAATATACTTTTAATGTTGATCAAAAATCTACTAAGATAGAAATGAAAAAATGGATTGAGAATTTTTTTAATGTTAGAGTAAAAGCAGTGAATAGTCATATACTTCCGAGAAAAAAAAAAAGAATAGGTCCGATAATAGGACATTCAATTTACTATAAACGAATGATTATTACACTTCAACCCGGTTATTCTATTCCATTGTTTTCAAACAAATAACTTTTTTTAAATTTTATCTAACTTAATTATGACTATCCGTTTATATAAAGCCTATACTCCAGGCACACGAAATCGTTCTGTATTAGGATTTGAAGAAATAATTAAATCTAATCCTCAAAAAAAATTAACATATCGACAACATAATAAACAAGGTCGTAATAATAGAGGAATTATTACTAGTCGATATAGAGGGGGGGGTCATAAACGCTTATATCGTCAAATTGATTTTCGACGAAATAAGAAAAATATATCTGGAAAGATTATAACCATAGAATATGATCCTAACCGTAATGCAAATATAGGTCTTATACAATATGAAGATGGAGAAAAAAGATATATTTTATATCCTCGAGGCTTAAAAATTGGGGATACAATTATTTCTAATATTGAAGCTCCTATATTAGTAGGAAATGCCTTACCTTTGAGTGCGGTTTGAATTATTAATTTACGTAATTGGATAAAACCAATTAGATTCATAGCAAAATCTATAAATCTATCACTAATTCAGTAATAATAAATTCTGATAAACCTTAAAAGGAAACTAAAAAGGAACAATAGCTTGTGATAAAGTTTATTATAATAATATATCAATAATACATTTTAAACTTTAAAGATATTATAATATGGAGAAAACTTTAATTTATTTTAAGCATAAAATAAAATATAGGCAATTCTTGTTTTTTTTTTAAATATCTCTACAATAAACAAATTAATTACATTCAAATTGATGGTCAAAGGCAATTTTGAAGCTATAAAGTGATTTTTATTACAGAAAAAAATATGCCTCCTAAGTTATTAAAAACAAATAAATGTTAACGTAAATTTCTAAAGTCATTCATTCTGAAGCTATACTACAAGAAATAAGCCAGATGCAAAAAAAAATTAGGATGTAAATAATAATAATAAACTGAATAGCTATAAATAATGAAATAGCTACATAAATTACATCTAGAAAGCTGTATGCCTTAAAAGAGGCTTGTACAGTTTGGGAAGAGACCTTTTTTTTAATCAACTTAAAAAAAGTCTACTTCAACCAATATACCTTTAGGCACTGCTATACATAATATAGAAATAACACCTGGAAAAGGCGGACAATTAGTTAGAACTGCGGGTGCTGTAGCTAAACTTATTGCGAAAGAAAATAATCTAGCTACTTTAAGATTGCCGTCTGGAGAAATTCGTTTAATATCTCAAAAATGTTTAGCTACAGTTGGTCAAATAGGTAATGTTGATGCTAATAATCGAACTATAGGTAAAGCTGGATCTAAAAGATGGCTAGGAAAACGTCCTAGAGTAAGAGGGGTTGTTATGAATCCGATAGATCATCCTCATGGAGGTGGTGAAGGTCGAGCTCCTATTGGAAGAAAAAAACCATTAACTCCTTGGGGTCGTACTGCACTTGGAGAAAGAACAAGAAAAATGAATAAATATAGTAATTCTTTTATTTTGCGTCGTCGTAAAAATAGTTAATAAAAAAAATAATTTAGAAAAAAATACAAACAAAAGGTAGTTGATAATGACACGTTCACTAAAAAAAGGTCCTTTTGTAGCTGATCATCTATTAAAAAAAATTGAAAGTCTTAATATGAGAAAAGAAAGAAAAATAATAGTAACTTGGTCTCGGGCATCTACTATTGTACCAACAATGATTGGTCATACTATAGCTGTTCATAATGGACAAGAACATTTACCTATTTATATTACAGATCGTATGATAGGTCACAAATTAGGAGAATTTGCACCTACTCGAACTTTTCGAGGACATGCAAAAAGTGATAAAAAATCTCGTCGTTAATTAGGAGGTAACATTTAATGAAATCTGATAGTTCAAAATTAGAAGCGCGAGCTTTGGCCAAACATACACGTATGTCTGCTCATAAAGTACGAAGGGTTATTAATCAAATTCGTGGTCATTCGTATGAGCAAGCACTTATGATATTAGAGTTTATGCCGTATCGAGCATGTTATCCTATATTACAACTAATTTCTTCAGCAGCAGCAAATGCAGATCATAATCTAAAAATAAATAAAACTAATTTATTTATAAGTGAAGCTAAAGTAGATGAAGGTGCTGTTTTAAAAAGATTTCAACCTAGAGCTCAAGGACGTGGATACCCTATACATAAACCTACTTGTCACATAACAATTGTATTGAGAAAAAAAGTTGAATAAAAAAAAAGAACAAAAAATTACGGTAATATTATTGAAAAAAGGAAAAAATGCATGGGACAAAAAATTAATCCACTTGGTTTTCGACTTGGTGTAACCCAAAATCACCATTCTTATTGGTTTGCACAACCAAAAAATTACTCTAAACTTCTTCAAGAAGATCAAAAAATGCGCAATTGTATCAAAAAATATGTATACCAACATATAAGAAGTTCTTCAAATTATGGAGGAATTGCACGTATTGAAATAAAAAGAAAAACAGATTTAATTCAAGTTGAAATACATACAGGATTTCCTGCTTTATTAGTAGAAAGTCGTGGTCGTGGAATTGAACAATTAAAAAAAAAAGTACAGAATATTTTAAGTCCTGGAGATCGAAAACTTCGTATGACTTTAACAGAAATTACAAAACCATATGGAGAACCTAATATTCTTGCAGAATATGTTGCTTTACAATTAGAAAGTAGAGTTGCTTTTAGAAGAACTATGAAGAAAGCAATTGAATTAGCGAAAAAAACGAAAATAAAAGGTATTAAAATACAAATTGCAGGACGTTTAAATGGAGCAGAAATTGCTCGTGTAGAATGGGCTAGAGAAGGAAGAGTTCCTTTACAAACTCTTCGAGCTAAAATTGATTATTGTTATTACCCAGCTCAAACTATTTATGGAGTATTAGGGATAAAAATTTGGATATTTCAAAATGAAAAATAACTAATACTTTTTTATTTTATTTCTTCTAAAATATTTATTTTATTCTTATTTCTTATTATTTTAAAGTTCTACATATAATCTTATTAACTATTTTCAAAAAAGTTGTTATGCTTAGTGTGCGACTCGTTTAGATCGATGCTTTTAAGTCATAATAAAAGACTAAAAAACGCGATGTCTAGTTTCTACTAGAAACCAACTCAATACTTTATATTGAAAATTATTCAATAAATGAATTAATAAATCATAATTATATACATTTAAACACTTTTTTCATGAAAAAAAATTTAATTATGAAGCAAAAAAGTATCTTATAGTAAAAAAACTCATTCTATATTATTAAATCGTATGGTTAAAATTAACCTTTTGAAAAACAGTGTAATACAGCATAATTTTGAAATTGAATTTACTCACAATAATTAGTAGTTTATTGGAAAATTAAAAATTTAAGAGTTTTCTATCAAAAATACTAAGAAATTTGACTATATAATAACAAAAATAAAACTCCACTGTAGAAAAAGAACCTAAACGCTTATTTTAAAGTTGTGAGAACGATGTAATGTATAATTAAAGAAAATCAATATAAACTTTTACTAAATTATACGAGAGGATGGCGAAATAAACCAGATTAAAAAATTATATATAATATAACTTCAATGAGTTAATATTCGCCCGTGAACTTTTTATTTCAATTTTTATTAAAAATTGAAATTATTAATAAAATTCTTTTTTTTTATAACTTTAAATAATAAAATATAAATATTATTATATTTATTATAAATTTAACTGTAAAAATAAACTTTAACAGAAAGTTTTTTCTATATTTATTATTTTAGAATAAAAATTTTTATTCACGAGGAGCCGGATGAAAGAAAACTTTCATGTCCGATTTTGTAATAGAGATTAAATAAAAAATCGACTATGACCCAAAAAGAACGAAATTTCGTAAACAACATAGAGGAAGAATGAAGGGGATAGCTACTCGAGGTAATTCTATTTGTTTTGGTAAATTCGCTCTTCAAGCACTAGAACCGGCTTGGATTACGTCTAGACAAATAGAAGCAGGACGACGGGCAATTACTCGTTATGCCCGTCGGGGAGGAAAACTATGGATACGTATATTTCCAGATAAACCTATTACTATGCGACCTGCAGAAACACGTATGGGTTCAGGAAAAGGATCTCCAGAATATTGGGTATCTGTTGTTAAACCAGGAAGAATACTTTATGAAATAAGTGGAGTACCGGAAACTATTGCTAAAGCAGCTATGAAAATTGCAGCATATAAAATGCCTATACATACTCAATTTATTACTACTATACCCATACAAAAAATAAATAAAGAAAACTCTATATAATATTTTTTATTTAATTAAATAAAAAAATTCATATAAATAACCAAATTTAGTAATATTTTATTTGTTAACTTGACCCCCCTAAACTTTTACCATAGGGGGGTTCATTTCTCAAAAAAAAAAATGATTCAACCTCAAACTTATTTGAATGTAGCGGATAATAGTGGAGCTCGAAAATTAATGTGTATTCAAATATTAGGAGCTAGCAATCGTAAATACGCATATATTGGTGATATAATTATTGCCGTAGTTAAAGAAGCAGTACCAAATATGCCTTTAAAAAAATCAGAAATAGTAAGAGCAGTAATTGTTCGTACGTGTAAAGAACTTAAACGTAAAAATGGAACTATTATCCAATTCGATGACAATGCTGCTGTTGTTATTAATCAAGAAGGAAATCCTAAAGGGACTCGTGTTTTTGGTCCAGTCGCTCGAGAACTACGAGAATCTAATTTTACTAAAATAGTTTCGTTAGCCCCTGAAGTTTTATAAAAAAACATTCAAGTTTTATAGACAAATTTATATTTTGTTTTTAGAGTTTAATAAATTCAACTAAAAATAACAATATCCTTTAAATAAAAAATAATTTTAATTTTTTATTCCAAATAAAAAGGTTATTTTAAAATAACTTTAAAATAAAAAAATATTTTATTGATATATTCTTTAATTATTTTTATTAAATTTAAAATAAAAAAATTTTGGAATAAAAATAATTAAAAAATTAAAATTATTTTTTACTCTAAAAAATTTGTCAAACAAGTTTAAACAAACTTATTTATATTAATAGTAAAAAGGAGTTTTCATGGGTAACGATACCATTGCTAATATGATTACGTCTATACGAAATGCAAATTTAAGAAGAACAAAAACAGTTCAAGTACCAGCTACTAATATTACTAAAAATATTGGAAAAATTCTTTTACAAGAAGGTTTTATAGATAATTTTAGAGAGCATCAAGAAAATAAAAACTATTTTTTAATTTTTACTTTAAAATATCAAGGAAGAAAAAAAAAACCTTATATAACAACTTTACGACGTATTAGTAAACCAGGTTTAAGAATTTATTCTGGTCATAAAGAGATTCCTAAAGTTTTAGGTGGAATGGGAATTATTATTCTTTCAACATCTCAAGGAATTATAACAGATCGAGAAGCACGAGAAAAGCAAATTGGAGGAGAAATTTTATGTTATGTATGGTAATTTATTTACATTTTGTTTAAATCATCTTATATAGAAAATCTTTGTAAATAAAGAAACTAATTAGTACTATATTTGTTAAATTAGAAAGGAGATTTTCCCTTTAATGAAGAAACAGAATTTAATTGATATGGAAGGTGTAGTTACTGAATCACTTCCTAACGCAATGTTTCGAGTTGAATTAGATAATGGATGTGAGGTTCTAACTCATATTTCAGGAAAGATAAGACGTAATTATATAAGAATACTACCAGGAGATAGAGTTAAAGTCGAATTAAGTCCTTATGACTTAACTAAAGGACGCATAACTTACCGACTTCGTGTTAAATCTCCAAATAGTTAAATTACTTTTTGGAATCAGAAATATTGGAAATAAAACATAAAAAAAGTTTAATATAAAATTTTTAAATTTTTTTATTTTTATGATATTGATTGTATTAGAAAAAGGGGTATAAAAATGAAAGTTCGTGCTTCTGTTCGTAAAATATGTGAAAGTTGTCGACTAATTCGTAGAAGGAGACGAGTTATGGTAGTTTGTTCTAATCCAAAACATAAACAAAGACAAGGATAAACTTTTAAATGTTACTTAAAGATATAAATTAATTTAATTAATATAAAAAAAATTCTATTTTATATATATAAATATATATAATTTTCTAAATTAAATACATAATAATTATGGCAAAATTAGTGAAAAAAATTAGTTTACGTAAAGGTAAGCGTAAAATACCTAAAGGAGTTATTCATATTCAAGCAAGTTTTAACAATACAATTATCACTGTTACGGATATACGTGGACAAACTGTTTCTTGGTCTTCTGCTGGTGCTTGTGGTTCCAAAGGTACAAAAAAAAGTACTCCGTTTGCAGCTCAGACTGCAGCAGAAAATGCTATTCGTTTACTAATTGACCAAGGTATGAAACAAGCAGAAGTTATGATAAGCGGTCCTGGTCCAGGACGAGATACAGCATTACGAGCGATTCGTAGAAGTGGTGTTATATTAAATTTTGTACGGGATGTAACTCCTATGCCACATAATGGATGTAGACCCCCTAAGAAAAGACGTGTATAAAAATAGAATATTACTGTAAAGAGATCTTAATATGATTCAAAATGAAATATCAGTCTCCGCTCAAATACTACAGTGGAGGTGTGTTGAATCTAAAGTAGATAGTGAACGTCTTCATTATAGTAGATTTGCTATATCTCCATTTAGATGTGGTCAAGCTAATACAGTAGGAATTGCTATGCGTCGAGCATTACTCGGAGAAATTGAAGGAACATGCATCACATGTGCAAGATTTAAAAAAGTAACACATGAATATTCCACAATAGTAGGCATTCAAGAATCAATACATGATATTCTAATAAATTTGAAAGAAATTGTACTTAAAAGTAATTCTTCTGAAACGCAAAAAGCATTTATATCTATTCTTGGACCAAAAAAAATAACAGCTCAAGATATTATCTTACCTCCTTCTGTCAAAATAATTGATACAACACAGTATATAGCCACTATTACTAAACCAATTCATTTAGATATTGAATTAGAAATTGAGAAAGATTGTGGCTATCATATACAAAATTCTATAAAATCTATTGATGGTTATTTTCCTATAGATGCTATATTTATGCCAATTCGAAATGCTAATTATAGTGTTCATTCCTTTGAAAATAATAATAAAATACAAGAAATACTTTTTATTGAAATTTGGACTGATGGAAGTATTACGCCTAAAGAAGCACTTTATGAGGCTTCTCGTAGTTTAATTGATTTATTTATTCCTTTTTTACATACAGAAAGAAAAGAAACAATAGATGGATTAAAAACTGAATATAAATTAAATGATATATCTGATTTTTCTTCTTTTTCTCCAATAACAAATAAACTAACAAAAGAAATTACATTTAAACATATTTTTATTGATCAGTTGGAATTACCTGCTAGAGCTTATAATTGTCTCAAACGAGTTAATGTACACACAATCTCAGATTTATTAAATTATAGTCAAGATGATTTGATGAAAATAAAAAATTTTGGAAAAAAATCTGTAGAACAAGTTTTAGAAGCTTTAGAAAAACAGTTTTCCATAAATTTACCTAAAAGTAAAGTTTATTTCCATAAATAAAATTTAATTCTCTTATTTATGAAATATATTTTCTAATATCTAGGAAGTATTTACTTTAAAATAAATACTTACCTAGATATTAATTAATTAAAATTTTAATTTTTTAATTTATTACTATCATTAATTTTAAAAAAGCCCTAAAGTTAAAGATTTATCAATAGGCAAAGCAGCTCCTATACCTAGCCAAAGTGCTACTGCAGTACCAATTAGGAAAACTGTTGTAGCTACTGGACGACGAAAAGGATTCTGAAATTTATTAACATTTTCTAAAAAAGGTACTGTTAATAATCCTACAGGTACTGCAGCCATTAAGAGAACACCTAATAATTTATTCGGAACTGTACGAAGTATTTGAAATACAGGAAAAAAATACCATTCAGGCAATATTTCTAAAGGAGTTGCAAAAGGATTTGCTGGTTCACCAATCATTGAAGGTTCTAAAACAGCTAATCCTACAGTACAAGCAATAGTACCTAAAATAACAACTGGAAATATATATAAAAGGTCATTAGGCCAAGCAGGCTCTCCATAATAATTATGTCCCATACCTTTAGCTAATTTAGCTCGTAATACAGGATCACTTAAATCAGGTTTTTTTGTTATTAGAATAGGTTATTAAATATTCCCCCCCCCAAAAGAATCGAACATGAATTTTTTTTTCATCCGACTCAAACAATTATTAGATAATACTAAAATAATTTATTAATTTTTTTTGTAAAAAAATTAATAAAATAAATTTTATTTTAATTAAAAGCTCATAATCCAAGTAAGTTTATTAAATTTTATTACAATTATTATACTTTTTGGATAGTCTTGTTTTTTATAAATTATCTTTTTAGAATAATCTAAAAAGTTTAGATTTATTAAATATTAACTTGTTAATATATTGGCTTTTTTTTCATTAGATCTTTTTTTCACTCCGATGACTTTTTTTCTATATTAAAAGCTCAAAAGAAATGAATGTAACTTTTTATCATCTAATTTAGAGAGATATATATATATATCTTTTTATTTATCAGATTTCACGAAGCCTTTTTATGATCTAGATCATAGAGAAAATTTGTTTTATCCAAGTTTTTATTTTTCTAGTTCTATAAAAGAGTAAATTGGAATACAAACACATTTTTTTATAATAAATGTGGTAGATTTATTAAAATATCTATATAGCCTAAAAATTAATTCAAATCACACACTCCCATAATCTGTTTTCTCTTAAAAATTATAAATATATTTAAAATTAAAGTATTTTTTTTATAAATAAAAAAAAATACTTCAAAATAAAGACTATCCATAGAATATTTTTATATTGTTAAAAACTTAAAAATAATTAAAATATTTATGGCAATAAATTTATCTAATAGTAATTACTATAATACTAATAATATTATTTTAATAATCTACAAAGGGCCTGAAATACCTTGTTTACGAATCATTAAAAAATGCATTAACATAAAAACTGCAGTAAGCAAAGGTAATACGAAAGTATGCAAACTATAAAAGCGTGTTAATGTAGATTGACCTACGCTCACACTTCCACGTAATAATTCTACCAAAGGAGATCCTATAATAGGAATAGCTTCAGGTACACCAGTTACAATTTTAACTGCCCAATAACCAATTTGATCCCAAGGTAAAGAATATCCAGTTACACCAAAAGAAACTGTTAATACAGCTAAAATAACACCAGTAACCCAAGTTAACTCACGAGGTTTTTTAAAACCTCCTGTAAGATAAACACGAAATACATGTAAAATCATCATTAAAACCATCATACTTGCTGACCATCGATGAATTGATCGAATTAACCAACCAAAATTAACTTCAGTCATTATATATTGAACAGATGCAAAAGCTTCTGTCACAGTTGGACGATAATAAAATGTCATAGCAAATCCAGTTGCTACTTGTACTAAAAAACAAGTTAAAGTAATACCCCCTAAACAATAAAAAATATTGACATGAGGTGGCACATATTTACTAGTAATATCATCTGCAATCGCTTGAATTTCAAGACGCTCTTCAAACCAATCATATACTCTATTGAGATAGATAAACCTTTATGTATTTTCTTCCCGAAAAACCGTAAATGATAATTTTTTTTCATACGGCTTAAACACAAAAAATATATTAAATTTATATATTTTAAAGTGTTTCAATTTCAAGTTAGCATTAATTGCTTTTTTGAATAATCTCTTACTTTAGAACTTATTATATAATTATTAATCAATAAAATTATAAAGATTTTCTTGTTTGAATTTTAATAAAAATAATTAAACTTTAGATTTTTACTATATTCCAATAATTAAAAAAAAAAAATACAATAGGTAAATACTTTTTAAATTTTATTAAATTTGAAAAAAAAAATGAAATCAGTAACGAAATTTAAATAGTAAATTTATATAAATTAATCATAGTTTAAGTTAAAAATATTCTTATCTTTTCTTATGCTTTAAATATTATTTTTTAATAATATTTAATAAGATAAAATAATCTTTTTTTTTAAGATTAACAAATTATTTTGTATTTTGAAATATAATATATTTAAACAAGTCGCACACCCATAATCCACAAATCCTTTAATTAATTATTACACGATTAAACTACCTAAATTTTTTAAAGCTTTCATTGGTTCAATAAAAAAAAAGAATAATCTTTTTTTATTGAACCAATGAAAGTTATTACCAACTTACAGGAACTCCATCTAATAATACAGAAGAATTATAAAGTTCGAGAATAATAACTAAAAAAACTGCAAATAATGATATTACAATACCCATTAACGGAGTTGTTCCCCATCCAGGAGCTACTTTACCATATTCTGAGTTAAGTGGTTTTAATATATCACCTATACCAGTTCGTTTTCCTTTAGTTTTAGGAGTATCATCAATAATTTGTGTAGCCATAAATAAAATGTTATTAGATTAGTTAGTAGTTGAGATTTGTTAACTTTGTATACTATTATATTAATTAAAAACAAACCATTATTTTTGGAATTACTTAAAAATGGAAACTGCAACTTTAATCGCTATATTTATATCTTGCTTACTTGTAAGTTTTACTAGTTATGCTCTTTATACAGCTTTTGGACAACCCTCTAAAGAACTTAGAGATCCGTTTGAAGAACATGAAGACTAAATTAATTAGTAAAGACCTTCCCTTTTTTTAGGGAAGGTCCATAATTTTTTATTTTTAATAAAAAATATAAAAAAAATTATTTTTTTCCTTTAGTTTGAATTTTAGGTGGTTCTCGAAAAAAAATAGCAAAAAAAATTATTCCTAAAGTACCTACCAATAAAAATGTATAAACCAATGCTTCCATATATTTGATTGTAAGTGAGAAGTATGGAGATAGCTTTCGTACTAATTGAAAAATAGATTCATTTAAGGAGTCTATAATTATATATATAAAATTGAAAATAATATATTTATACATATATTATTCTTTTTTATTAAAAAATAAAAAATTTATTAAAGGAATCTTAAACTATTTGTCTTTTAGTAGTAGAATCTCCTAATTTTTGAAATGCTCCAAATTCGAGTTGAGCATCTAAATCTGGATCAATACCAGCAAAAACATCTCTAAATAAAGTTCTAGCACCGTGCCAAATATGCCCGAAGAAGAAAAGAAGAGCGAAAGTAGCATGACCAAAAGTGAACCAACCTCTTGGGCTACTGCGAAAAACACCATCCGACTTTAAAGTCGCACGATCAAATTCAAAAATTTCACCTAATTGAGCACGTCTAGCATATTTTTTTACTGTAGCTGGATCACTAAAACTTACTCCATCAAGCTCACCACCATAGAATTCAACAGTTACGCCGACTTGTTCAACACTATATTTTGATTCTGCTCTTCTAAATGGAACATCAGCTCTAACAATTCCTTCTTCATCTACTAGAACTACTGGAAAAGTTTCGAAAAAGGTAGGCATACGGCGCACAAAAAGTTCATGTCCTTCTTTATCTTTAAAAACAGCATGACCTAACCAACCAACAGCTATTCCATCTCCATTATCCATTGCACCTGCTCTAAATAATCCACCTTTAGCTGGATTATTACCAATGTAATCATAAAAAGCTAATTTTTCAGGAATTTTAGACCAAGCTTCTGATAAATTAAAATTTTCGATCTTACTAGAACGAATTCTTCTATCAATTTCTTGTTGAAAAAACCCTTGGTCCCATTGATAACGAGTAGGACCAAATAATTCTACCGGAGTTGCGGCGGAACCATACCACATAGTTCCGGCAACAACAAAAGCAGCAAAAAATACAGCAGCAATACTACTAGATAAAACAGTTTCAACATTTCCCATACGTAGTCCTTTGTATAGTCGTTGAGGAGGACGAACACTAAGATGAAATAAACCTGCTAATATACCTAAAATACCCGCGGCAATATGATGAGAAGCTATTCCTCCTGGAACGAAAGGATCAAAACCTTCAGCTCCCCAAGCTGGAGCAACAGGTTGTATTTTTCCAGTTAATCCATAGGGATCAGATACCCATATACCAGGACCAAATAAACCTGTTACATGAAACGCTCCGAATCCAAAACAAAGAACCCCTGATAAAAATAAATGAATTCCAAAAATTTTTGGTAAATCCAAAGAAGGTTTTCCTGTACGTTCATCACGAAATAATTCTAAATCCCAATAAACCCAATGCCATATTGCTGCTAAAAATAATAAACCTGATAATATAATATGTACTACAGCTACACCTTCATAACTCCAAAGACCTGCATTAGTTACTGTTTCTCCAGTAATACTCCAGCCTCCCCAAGATTTCGTTATTCCCAAACGAGTCATGAAAGGTATAACAAACATACCTTGTCTCCACATAGGATCAAGAATAGGATCAAAGGGATCAAAAACCGCTAATTCATATAACGCCATAGAACCAGCCCAACCAGAAACTAAAGCTGTATGCATTAGATGTACAGCAATTAAACGACCAGGATCATTTAATACAACAGTATGAACACGATACCAAGGTAAACCCATGGAAATACCCCTTTCTCAAAGAGAAGTAGAAACTATGTAACTTTTTCACATTAATTAATAGATATGCTATAAGATAATTTTTTTTATTTTAAAAACTTTTTTTTAATAAAAATATTAAATTTTAAGACGATTAAGAAAGACAAGCAGAAATAGTTTAGCATTTCTATATTTCTGATAACAATGCCGAGATTGGTCCCATTTAATATTCAATATGTTTTATACTTTTTATAAATAAAGTATATCTGATATAATATTATTAATATGATATAATAATATTATTAAAAAAAACAATCTAATTCTTTATTAGCTTGTTATGTTCTCTCTTTGTTATAAAAGTGCTTTTATTTATTTTAATAAAAAAAAAGATATGCCCATTGGTGTTCCAAAAGTGCCTTTTAGGCTCCCTGGAGAAGAAGATGCTGTTTGGATTGACGTATAGTGCGCTTTATTAAATATTTTTAATTATATGGAAACTTCCCATCATCTTTTCCGATTTCGATGCTTTAATCTCATTTAAAGTTAATAGAACTATTTCTACTTTAAGAGCATGAGATTTTAACAAATAAAAATAATTAAATATAAAAGATTTATTAATCTTAAATTTCTATGGTTAGTCCAAACAAATAAAGTTTTCAGGCTTCGCTAAAGATTTAAATTAAATTTTTATATTTAATCAAAAATAATAAAAAAATATTTTTAATATAAAAGAATATCATTATATTTACTTATTCTATATGTGTGAGTAAAAATCGGATATTTTTTTCCCGAAGTAGAGCATAAACCTAAAGATATCATTAAAAACTTATTTGTAAATAAAAAAAAATGACTATTAGATCATAAAAAGAAATATTAAATTAACAAAATATATTAATTAATAATAAATTGTTCAATAAATAGAATAAAAGAAACTTGAACTAAAAGTAGTTAAAAAAAATTATAAAAAAATATAAAATTTATAAAAATCAGAAGATTTAACTTCTTTACAACTACTGGAGCCGTATGCTTTTAAAAATGCTTATACGGTTTTTAAGAAAGAAAATAATCTATTCTACTCAATCGACTTTATCGAGAAAGATTACTTTTTTTAGGTCAACATGTAGACGATGAAATTGCAAATCAACTCATTGGTATTATGATGTACTTAAATGGAGAAGATGAAAGTAAAGATATGTATTTATATATTAACTCTCCTGGTGGAGCAGTTTTAGCAGGAATATCTGTTTATGATGCTATGCAATTTGTAGTTCCCGATGTACATACAATTTGTATGGGATTAGCTGCTTCAATGGGATCTTTTATTTTAACGGGCGGAGAGATTACTAAACGTATTGCACTACCCCACGCTTTGCGCCAATGATTGTTTTTTTTGAGTAATTTTAACATGTCTAAACCAATGAAAGGTGAAAATAGCTTGACATAAAAGACTTGATATAAATACTATAATAAAATTTTTTAATATCAAGATAATTAAATACTGTTTTTTTATCAATTTATTTTAGCGTCATAAATTTTTATTTTTTCTCATTTTTTATATCCGATAAAAAATATATAGATACAAAAAAATAGAATTTTAGCTAAACTTTAAATTTAGCTATATATTTTTAGAAAAAAAACTTTGGCATTACTTAATGAAAGATTTTTAAAAGTAACAGAACCATAAAAAGTACTCAAAAAAGTGGTATATAAATTATAAAATACATATAAAAATAATTAATAAAATTTTTATATTATTTTTTTAATATATATTTTATTTATTTATTTTAAAGCTGTATGCATAAAAAATGCTTGTACAGTTTATAGAAAAATTTAATATAAAAACTTATTATGAATTAGGGTAATGATTCATCAACCTGCTAGTTCTTATTATGATGGACAAGCAGGAGAATGTATTATGGAAGCAGAAGAAGTATTAAAACTTCGCGATTGTATTACTAAGGTTTATGTACAAAGAACAGGTAAACCTTTATGGATTATCTCTGAAGATATGGAAAGAGATGTTTTTATGTCAGCACAAGAAGCAAAAGTTTATGGAATTATTGATCTTGTAGCTATAGAAAATACTCAAAATTTTTAATAGAATAATGTAAGTTAAAAAATTTTAATAAATTTTTAGGGTTAAGATTAATCTAAACCAATAAATTCTGCATATAATTTTAAATGCCTACTATTCAACAATTAATTAGAAATCGAAGACAACCAATAGAAAATAGAACAAAGTCTCCTGCTCTTCAAGGATGTCCTCAGCGAAGAGGAGTTTGTACTAGAGTGTATGTGCGACTTGTTTAAATTAAAAAACTCTAATTATAAAATAAGATTCAGTATAGCGTAAGAACTTTTTTTATTATAGTCAAATTTTAATTTATCAATTATTTATAAAATAATTGAAATTTATGGTTTTTATTGGTGCAAATCCAATTACTTTGGTGTGAGTCAAAAAGCAATTTTTCAATAATATTTATTTAATTATAATTTTATTAAGCGAAAAGAAAATATATATTATTTAATACAAATAATTAAAAAATAGTTATATTATTGCAAAAACGGAATTATAAGGCTAGCTGCTCAGCAAACTATTAAAATAAAATATCGTTTCTAGATACATAAATTTTTTATTTTAATAAAACTTTTATAATATTTACTAAAAAAAAAGCTAAATTTTAGAAATTATACAAATTACTAATAACATCTTATAATTTGAAAAGCTCCGGTATATAAAAAGGGCCTCACCGTTGAAGAAAAAACCATAGAAACAATGGAATCCATAATTTTTCTTATTATAAGGTCCTATTCCTTTATTATTAAGAAGGTTTTTTGGCCTAAGAAAATAATGGTTGGGAAGGTTAAATTAGCAAAAGCCATTGGAATTTTTATTTTCTACATTAGAAAAATTAGTAGTTTTTTATTACTATTTAAAAAAACAATAATAAATTTATATATACTTGTAGTTTTTTATAATTATAAAAAATAGTAATAAATAAAATAATATATATTTTTCTTTACTTATTTTATAATAAATATCATAAAGTTAATGTTTCTATTTTTTTTTATCAAAAATTTTTATTCGATTCTATAAAAAAAGACACAAAAATAAAAAAATATTATATTTTAAATAAAATTCTTTTTTTATTTTTTTAATCAAAATCAATTAGTAATTTATAAGAGTAGACATCAATGACTAGAGTTAAACGTGGATATGTAGCTCGAAAACGACGAAAAAATATTTTTACACTTACATCAGGATTTAAAGGAGCTCATTCTAAACTATTTCGAACTGCTAATCAACAAGGAATGCGAGCTTTAGTATCTTCTTATCGTGATAGAAATAAACGAAAAAGAGATCTTCGGCGTTTATGGATTACCCGAATAAATGCAGCAGCTCGAAATAATGGAATTTCTTATAATAAATTAATTCAGAAATTATATCAAAATAAAATCTGTTTAAATCGAAAAATACTTGCACAAATAGCTTTATTAGATAATAATTGTTTTTCTACAATACTAAAAAAAATTAATTAATGAGAAACGAAAAAATAATTAAGTAAAAGTACTTCCCTGGAATAGATTTACTCCAGGGAAGTCAAATAATTTAATTAAAAATATATCTAAATATAATATTTTTTACCAAAAATGAAATGAAAATTTAAATTAATTTTCATTATTGAGAAAAGGTAATAAAGCTAAAACTCTTGCTCGTTTAATAGCAATAGTCATTAACCGCTGTTGTTTTGAAGTTAATCTATTCATCCGTCTAGATAAAATCTTCCCTTGTTCACTAATAAATCTACGAAGTAAATTTATATTTTTAAAATCAATAGTTTCACCTGATCTAATTGGTGGCAAACGTCTACGAGAAGCTCGCTTAGATTTGTTTATAGCTTGTTTCATAAAACTTTAAAATACTATTTATTTTTTTATTTCTTTGTGAATAGTATGCTTATTACAATAAGAACAAAATTTTTTTAATTCTAATCGAATAGGTGTATTACGACGATTTTTTTGAGTAATATATCTGGAAACACCTAGTTTTTTTTTATCATTTTGAACGCAATTAATACATTCTAAAGTAATTGTTACTCTTATATCTTTATTCTTAGCCATAATACTATTTCTAATATGAAATTTATAAAATTTGTTTTTGAAAAAAAAAATTGTTATTATAATTTATAAATGTAAATTTTTATTTTTTTTTATATAGAATATTTTTTTATTCTACTTTTTTAGGCCAAATAAGAATATATAGAAAGTTTAGAAAAATAAAAATTTATATATGTATATATACTTTTTTAAAGAAATGGAAGAATTAAAGCATCTGGAAAAAAACGATTAATTTCTATTAATAGACCAGCTAAAAATCCAAACCATAACATAGCTAAAACAGGGGCTGTAGAAAGATATGTTTTTACATCTTGCATTGGAAATTCTCCTTTTGAGTTATATCAAGTTAATAAATTAGTAATTTCTTTGCATCTTTTACAAAAGATTATATAATAAAATAATAAAATATATTTTTGAAAAATAAATTAATTAACTTTCTAATCTATATTTCTTCATTTTATTAAATCTATTTTATCTCAAATAATAACTTTTTTAATATAAATAAAAAAAAAAACAACATTATTTTTTTATATATATATCTTTTATATATATACATGTTAATTTTTGGATAAAAGAAAGAAATATTTTGAAAAAATAAAAAATAGAATAAAAATCTATAGGCAAAAAACAACAAATAATATATAATTATATAAGATATAATTTTAATGAATAGAAAGATAATAAACGGGAGGGATGTAGCGCAGTTTGGTAGCGCGTTTGTTTTGGGTACAAAATGCCGCAGGTTCGAATCCTGTCATCCCTACCTTAAAATTTGTATTAAAATAACTCAATTTTAAAAAGTTTGAAATCTTATTTTAATAAATAACTAGTAAAATTTTTTTTAACATTTAAAAAGATTTTTTTAACATTTGAAAACAAATTAAAAAAAGCGCTTTTAGTTCAGCTCGGTAGAACGCAGGTCTCCAAAACCTGATGTCGTAGGTTCAAATCCTACAGGGCGTGATTATTTATTATTTTCATAATAAAAATAATAATAAAATTTTTAGAATAAATTAAAAAATACTCAATAAATTTAGACCTCTGAGTAGGGAGGTCTATAAATAAAGTAAATAATTTTTGGTTTTTGATATATTTAATTAAAGATCTAATTGATCACCACGTCGATATTGCAAATAAGCAGTTACAAATAATCCAGCTAAAGTTATTGGAATTAATCCTAATACAATTCCAGAAAGCAATGCTTCAACCATTTTTTTTAATTAAACCAATATTTAAGTTAGAAACTAACTAAATTTATTATTAATCTCAATAATCTTTTTTAAATTGAGAAATACAATGAAAAATTTAGGACCTTAAAAGTTAGAATATATTTTTTTTAAATAAGTTGTATTTTATTTAAACCAATAAAAAGAGCTAGAGCTAAAATTAGAGCAGCGAATAAAAATATAAAATAACTTAATATAGTAAGCATAAAAAAATCCTAATAGTGATAGAACAAATTTAGTATACACCCTTAGAAAACAATTACCCAAATTCTTTATTTAAGCAATTTATTAATTAGAATTATTATTAAATATTTAATGAATTATTATAAATATAATAAATATTAGCTTTTTCAATATAAATTTCCCATTTTGGGAATGGTAAAAAGCTTTTTTTTTTCTCAATAATTATAAATCTAATGAATTTTATTCATAATATGATTAATTAACATAAGATTAGGAAATTAATAATAGTTTCAAATTTGACATATTTTTAAACTGATTAACTTTATTAATATTTCAAATTTATTAATATTTTTTTATATAAATTAAAAAAATACTATTATAAAAATTTACTCAAATGAATAAATTTTTTAATTCATAAAAAAAATTTCTGTTAATAATATTAATTGTAATACTATTTTTTTCTTTTATACCCATTTCTATGCCATAATTATAATATAGTATCGAAAAATCAAAAAATTAAAGTTTTTAGGCATACTTTATATATATTTTTTTTTCAATTCGTCTTGCTGCGTTGAAAGAACCCTAGATATACTAATCTAGTATGCTTTAAAGATACCTTCGGTATAACATTGATAATCTAACAAGGCCTAAAAAAAAAAGATTTTTATAATATTATCTAATTTTAATCTTTTATGGAGTTATGGGATTTTTTCCTTGGCCTCTACAAATATATATATATGGAGCTAAGCATGTCTGGAAATACGGGAGAGCGCCCTTTTGCTGACATTATTACTAGTATTCGATATTGGGTAATTCATAGCATTACTATACCTTCTTTATTTATTGCAGGTTGGTTGTTTGTTAGTACAGGTTTGGCCTACGATGTATTTGGAAGTCCTCGGCCAAATGAATATTTTACAGAAAGTCGACAAGAAGTTCCTTTAATTACTGGCCGTTTCAATTCATTGGAACAAGTTGATGAATTTACTAGATCTTTTTAGGAGGTATAAATGACTATAGATAGAACTTATCCAATTTTTACAGTTCGATGGTTAGCTGTTCACGGACTAGCTGTACCTACAGTTTTCTTTTTAGGATCAATATCAGCAATGCAATTTATACAGCGATAAATTTAAATGATAAACTTTATTTAGAATATAAAGCTATGACACAACCAAACCCAAACAAACAAAATGTAGAATTAAATCGTACCAGTCTCTATTGGGGTCTGTTACTCATTTTTGTATTAGCTGTTTTATTTTCTAATTATTTTTTTAATTAATTACAGCAAAATATTTCTTACCTTATTTGGAACAAATTCAAAAATATAATATTTGTGACTGTTTATGTTTTAAGTCCCAACTACCTAATAAAATTGAAAAGGAGTGTTAAGATAAATGACAAATACCACCGGAAGAATTCCTTTATGGTTAATAGGTACTGTAGCTGGTATTCTTGTAATTGGCTTAGTAGGTATCTTTTTCTATGGCTCATACTCTGGATTAGGATCTTCTTTATAATAATTCAAATTCTAAAAATGGATAAAAATTTATAATTAAAAAAATAAGTTAAATATTAGTATTTAATTAATTTTCTAAATAAAAATATTTAGAAAATTAATTAAATACTAATATTTAACTTATTTTTTTTTATAACCTGAAAAATTTAAATATGAATTTAGAAAAAAAGACATTTGTTTTTCAAAACGAGCCATTTTAAAAAGTTTAATAGAGAAATCGAAAAGATTTTCACAATAAGCAATATAAGCCATTTTTATATATAATCTATTAGCTTTCCATATTTTATAAAATAAGATTAATTTAAAAAAAAAATAAAAAAAACTAATTTTTGTTAAATTTTTTATGTCATTAAAAAAAAAAATAGTATTTTTTTCTTTAACTCGAAAAATTTTTTGAATTTTTTTTCTAGAATTATCTAAAAAAAAGAATGATATTTTTGATATTTTTTTCAATCTGTTGTACTTTTTGTCCTGAAATTTCTTTTTTTTACATAAATAAATTTGAATAGTAATATATTTTTTATAACATAAATTTTCTTTTAATTGAAAATAAATTTTTAAATTTGGACCAAATTTATTATTTGAATCATTATAAAAAAATATATAATATATATATATAAAAAAAATCCATTTAACAAAATAACAAATATTTATTAATGTTCTTTGAGTCATTTTATTAAAATTACTTAAATTTGATGTATATCCCCAATGATTTAAAATTTCTTTTAATAAAGGAAAAACATAATAATACTCAAAAATTTCAATTTCTAAAGAAATTATTATCATATTGTATAAACATATAAAACTTAAATTTAATCTCATTATAATAATTATTAATTATAGAAAAAATTTCTTTTAATCAAATGCTTTTATTCTTTTTTTCTTTAATTTCAATAAATTCTAAAACTAAAAATTCATTTCAGCTAATTGAACTTTTTCGAATTGTTTCTTTTTAAGTACTAGAAATATTTGTGCTAATATAACTGATACAAGAAATAATAAAAGACCTTGAACACGTAAAGGATCTTGAAGTACTATTTCTGCATCTCCTTGACCAAAACCACCTACATTAGGATTATTTGTTAAAGGCTGATCTACTTTAATCAATTCACCTTCTGAAACAATAAGTTCGGGTCCTGGAGGTACAATATCAATAACTTGACGACCATCTGATGTATTATCAATAGTTATTTCATATCCACCTTTCTCTTTACGTATAATTTTACTTATTTGACCTGTAGTTGAAGCATTATAAATAGTATTATTGCTTTTACTTCCGTCGGGATAAATTTGGCCTCTTCCTCGATTAGCACCTAAATATATAGGATATTTTAAAAAATTTGCTTCTTTATTAACAAGAGGATCCGGTGCAAGAATAGGAAATATAATCTCACTATATTTTTTACCAGGAACAGGACCTATCACAAGAATATTTTTTTTATCAGAACTATAAGGTTGAAAATAAAGATTACCTATTTTTTCTTTCATTTCAGGAGGAATACGATCAGAAGGCGCTAATTCAAATCCTTTTGGTAAAATAAGAACAGCTCCTACATTTAAAGCTCCTTTTTTACCATTAGCAAGAACTTGTTTTATTTGCATATCATAAGGAATTTTAACAACAGCTTCAAAAACTGTATTTGGTAAAATAGACTGAGGCACTTCAATGTCTACAGGCTTTTTAGCTAAATGACAATTAGCACAAACAATACGACCAGTTGCTTCTCGAGGATCTTCATAACCTTGTTGTGCAAAAATTGGATATGCTTCCGAAATAGATGGCCAAGCTATTATTTTTATTATAATCAGAATCGAAATTGATCGAAGCACCCATTTTTTTATCAAGTAACTAATATTTCTGTTTTGCATAATTCGATTATTTATTTCAAAAAAAATTAATGAATAGGATACCTTAATTATCCTAGCTATCTTTATTTATAACTCTGTCCATTATAGTAATAATCAAGGTAATAAATCAAAAGTATTCTACTCTATGTTAATAATTTATTTAAAGTTAAAAAAATAAGTTAAATTAAACTTTTTTTATTCATTCATTGTATGATAGGTTGCCACAATAGAAGGAGATATACGATTTAAATGACGAAAAATCCAATATTTAGAAACTGTGTCTAGAATGACTGGAAAAGTCGAAACAAAACAAGATATTATATTTTTATTATGCTCAAACCCTAAATGTTCTAAAAAGGATCCTATTAGAATTTCCCAACCGTGAGGCGAATGAAATCCAATACATAAGTCAGTTAATAAAAGAATAAAAAAAGCTTTCATTGTATCACTTAAACTATAAAATAATTCTTGAATCCAAGAATTTAAAATAGCAAGTCTTTCTTTACCCAGGAAAAATAAAATACTTAAAATCACAAAATAAGTAATATCTGTTAATAAATGTAAAAAAATCTGAATATTCTTTTCATTATATGCTTTTACTAACTGAATTGTTTTTTGATGAATTTCAATATCAAGATCTTGTGATTCTGTTTTCAAAGAATTTACCATTACTTTATCTAACCAAATAAGTTCTTTTACTTCTTGAAGCCGTTTTAATGCCATTTCTTCTTGAAATGAATTAAGAAAAAGTTGAAATTGATAAGTATTCCACCAATTTTTAATCCATGGTTCTAAAAACCATTTTTTTAAAGAAATGGAAAACCCCCAAGGAAAAAAAAGTAAACATCCCAAATATTGCAAAGATGCCAAGGCTTGATATCTTGCTACTTGAAAATCTTGAAGTACTAATGAATTTGATTGTTCCGTTAACTCTGCTTGGAATTCATATAAAGTTCTGGTTATAGAACGAGGTATAAGACCTATAGATTCGTAAGCTCTTATAGTATTTTTAGAATTAAAAAAATAAAAAGGATTTTCTAAAATTTCTTCATTTTTAGAAGAAAAAAAAGAAAATGAATAATATTGTTTCCAAATAACTAAATCATTTAAAGTTGCTTCAATCCAAGCTAGTTTTTTATTCATTTTTTCTATTATTCTCGAAGAAATGAGAAAAGTTTTAATTTTTTTTTTTTCTTTCCAATTCATTTTATTATTCTCTAAGTTTTTAGGATTTTTTCTAATAATATCTTTAGAAGAAAAATAGAAAATATTTAAAAAAATTCTCCAAAAATGCAACAAATATTGTTTAAGAAATAGAAAAATTTGTTGCTGAAATTTAATAAAAAATTTATGATAATTAAGATCTTTTGAAGAAAAATAATTAAAAATTTTTAATATAATTAATCCTATATTATTCAAGAAGTTAAAAAAAAAAAAACTAATTTTATATTCTAAAAGACTCCAATATATTAAAAATACACAGTTATTTAAATTTGTATTTATATATAGCATTATTGCTTGTGAAGGCCGTCTTGAAGATGAAATCATATTTTTATAGAAAATATAATCGTTTTTTATAGATCGTATTTTTTTACTTGCCTTATAAGCTCTTTCTAAAGAACGATATGGAGTATTTGTTAACCAATAGAAACTTTGTGTCCAATATAATTTCATAAATGCTACTTATAATTTATTAAGTAATTTATTAAAAAAAAACATTAAATTTTTTAATTTAATTTCAAATAAAAAATTTCAAATAAAAAATTTCAAATAATACTTAAATTTATTTTTATTTTTCTAAAGTCCTTCGATTGAAACACGTAAAAATCGAGCTAGCTCCGCAGCTTGTTCTTCCATTTCTTTCAAAGTTAAAATTTCTCCAATACATGTTAAAGGAACATCTTGTTGACCTTTTATTTTCATATAAATAATGCGTCGAGGATAAATACCTTCTTGAACTTCCATGCGTATTGCTTGTATATCTTTAATAAAAAATTGAATACAAACACGGCGATTTTCTCCAGGAAATCCCCAACGAAATAAGCAAACTATTTTTTGTTGTTTGTCAAATTTATTATAGCCACTACCTACATTCCATAAAATGGTACACCATAAATAGAAACTAAGAAAAAAACCAGCAATACCATAAAAACACATTACAATTCCTTGTGGTACAAAAAGAATTTGTTGAGAAGATAAAAAAGGTATTAAATCTTTACCCAAATAACTAGAAATCCCAACGGAAAAAAATCCTAAGGCACCAAATAAAACAATAAATGCCCAACAAAAATTACTTAATCTCCGAGATCCTATTATAGGTTCTACTCGAAGCCAATCAGATTGGTAATTCATAATAAATTCTCCTAAAATTTCTTGGATTTGATAGTCTAAAATATTCATAGTTAAAATATTTTGTATTTAAAAATTTTCTTTATTTTAAATATATATAAATCTTTTATATTTAAAATAAAGAAAATTTTTAATTAATACAATTAAAAATAAATAACAAGTTTACTTATATAATTATTATATAAATATATTTTTAATATAGTTAGATTTTTATTAAAATAAAAAAATAAAAATATTTGATTTTATTATAAAATCAAATGAATAAACTAATAGAATATAATTTTTAGTTAACTAAAAGATTATATTATTTCATCTTGTTCAATATATATAAATAGAGAAGCCATTGTAATTGCCGGAAAAACTAAACCTATTAAAGGCACAAAAATCGAAGGTAAGTAAGAAGCTGTCATAAAAATTTACCTTTAATAATATTATTTATAAATAAAAAAATGGTTATAACACAAAAAATTTGATTATACCATTTAATAAAAAAAAAAGATGTTAATATATTTTTTTATAATTATTTAAAAAAATTTAATAGAATTTATTTATCTACAAATTTAAATAAATAAAATATTAAATTTTAAATAAGATTACATTAAAATATAAAGTTTTTATCATCTACACAAAGAATTATAACATTTAAAAAGAATAACAAAAAACTTAATTAAAAAAACTTTATAATTTACTAAAAGAAAATGAAAAATAATTATTAAAAAAAAATATTATTATGTTCTTTATAAGGCGCTAATTTATAAAGTTCAAATATTTCGTGTAAAACTCCTTTTAGAAGATTACGTGGAACAATCAAATCAAGTAAACCATGATCAAATAAAGATTCAGCAACTTGAAAACCATCAGGTATTTTTTGACGTAATGTTTGTTCAATTACTCTTTTACCTGCAAATGCAATATATGCTTTAGGTTCAGCAATAATTATATCTCCTAACATACCGAAACTTGCAGTAACCCCACCAGTTGTCGGGTATGTAAGAATAGCGATATAAAGTAATTTTTTTTGAGCTTGATGAATTTGTAAAACAGAAGAAATTTTAGCCATTTGCATTAAACTCAAAGTTCCTTCTTGCATACGCGCTCCACCAGAAGAACATACAATAATTAACGGTATTGATTTCTTAGTAGCATATTCAATAAGACGAGTAATTTTTTCACCTACTACAGAACCCATACTACCTCCCATAAATTGAAAATCCATTACTCCAAGAGCAATGTAAATTCCATTCAATTTTCCTATACCTGTTTGAATAGCATCAGTTAAACCAGTTCGTTTTTGATAAAAAATAATACGATTTTTATAAGAATCTTCGTCAGAGAATTTAAGAACATCTCGGGCGACCATATCTTCATCCATAGGCTGCCAAGTTCCACGATCAATAAGAAGTTCAATCCTTTCTGTACTGCTCATTTGTAAATGATATCCACATTCTTCACAAATGCGTTTATTCTGTCTTAAAAATCTAACATAAAGCATAGTTTCACAATTATCACAACGGATCCATAATCCTTTAGTAATATCAAATTTAATATATTTATCGCTTTCTCTTTCATTAAGAACGTATCCTTTAGTAGCTTTTTCAATAAAAGCTCCAATTAATCCACCAAATCGTCGTTTGTCTTCAAACCAATTCATTAAAGACATAAAAACTTCTCCTTAATTTATTTTTTTGCATTCCTATCAAGTTCTATACATATTAATAATTACTAACATTAACTTTTGTTTAATTTTGGAATTAAAATTTTTACTAAATTTATAATAGTATTTATTTTTTTTATTCCAAAATTTATAAAAATAATTTTTTTAATGGTTTAGAAGGGACTTGAACCCTTGACTTCATGGTTCGGAACCATGAGCTCTGATCCACTGAGCTACAAAACCTTAATTTAAATATAATTACTTTTTTTTATAATATTTTATTTTTATGCTCCACTACATTAATGTAGCGGAGCATAAAAATAAAATATTATAAAAAAAAATAATTATAAAGTATCAATTGTATCAAATTCAAATTTAATTTCTTTCCATATTTCACAAGCCGCTGCTAATTCAGGACTCCATTTAGTTGCTGCACGGATAATTTCATTACCTTCACGAGCAAGATCACGACCTTCATTACGAGCTTGTACACAAGCTTCTAAAGCAACTCTATTAGCAACTGCACCAGGTGCATTCCCCCAAGGATGTCCTAAAGTTCCTCCACCAAATTGCAGTACAGAATCATCTCCAAAAATTTCAGTTAGAGCAGGCATATGCCAAACATGAATACCACCTGAAGCTACAGGTAATACACCAGGTAAAGAAACCCAATCTTGAGTGAAATAAATACCACGACTTCGATCTTTTTCAATATAATCATCACGAAGTAGATCAACAAATCCTAAAGTTACTTGACGTTCTCCTTCAAGTTTACCTACTACAGTTCCAGCGTGAATATGATCTCCACCGGATAAACGTAAAGCTTTAGCTAATACACGGAAATGCATACCATGATTTTTTTGTCTATCGATAACTGCGTGCATTGCACGGTGAATGTGAAGAAGTAAACCATTATCTCGACAATAATGAGCCAAAGTAGTATTTGCTGTAAAACCACCTGTTAAATAGTCATGCATAACAATAGGAGCACCTAATTCTCTAGCAAATGCAGCTCTTTTTAGCATTTCTTCACATGTACCTGCAGTGGCATTTAAATAATGCCCTTTAATTTCATTTGTTTCACCTTGAGATTTATAAATAGCTTCCGCTACAAATAAGAAACGATCTCTCCATCGCATAAATGGTTGAGAATTTACGTTTTCATCATCTTTTGTAAAATCAAGTCCACCACGAAGACATTCGTATACTGCTCTACCATAGTTTTTAGCAGATAAACCTAATTTTGGTTTAATAGTACATCCCAATAAAGGACGACCATATTTGTTTAATTTATCTCTTTCGACTTGGATACCATGAGGTGGGCCTTGAAAAGTTTTAGAATAAGATGGAGGAATTCGTAAATCTTCCAGACGTAAAGCTCTTAAAGCTTTAAAACCAAAAACGTTACCTACGATTGAAGTAAATAAGTTGGTAACAGAACCTTCTTCAAATAGATCTAAGGGATAAGCAACATAAGCAATAAATTGATTTTCTTCTCCAGCAACAGGTTCGATATCATAGCATCGGCCTTTATAACGATCAAGACTGGTAAGTCCATCAGTCCAAACAGTTGTCCATGTACCCGTAGAAGATTCTGCAGCTACTGCAGCTCCTGCTTCTTCAGGTGGTACTCCGGGTTGAGGAGTCATTCGAAATGCTGCTAGAATGTCAGTTTCTGAGGTTTCATAATCTGGAGTATAATAAGTTAGTCTGTAATCTTTAACACCAGCTTTAAATCCAACACCTGCTTTAGTCTCCGTTTGTGGTGACATAGGTTCCTCCCTACAACTCAATTAATAACTCTCGCAAGGATGAGGTCTGCTCGACAAATAAAAATATTCTATAAAAACTCTCCTGTAAAAGAAGAAACTTCTTTATTAATCTTATTTTGGTTAGACAAAGTTTTTCTTCTATAATAAAGCAGTATCATTGTATATTATTTTTTATATTTGATGCAACTCAGATTATTTTTTTAGTAAATTTTTTATTTTATAAGCATTGACCTAAGACTCTTTTAAATGTTAAACTAATTTATATTAATAAAAAATGAATTTTTTATTAGTATAAATTTGAAAAAAAAATCAAAGTTACTAAAAATCAATTACTAAATTATTTAATTAATTTTTGAATAAATATAAAAATAACTATTAAAAAAATTAAAATTTTTTTTATTCAACTAATTCAAACTTATTAGTACTCATAATTTTATTGTAACTTTTGATCTCAAAATATTCATTGATAACTTTTACTTTTTTATTTCATCCACTTCTATTTATAAGTTTAATGTATAGATATATATTTATAAATTGTAAGTTCAAGGTGAATTTTTAATTAATAATTAAATGATCGAGTTGATACTAAATATTTTTCAATATAACCCGTAACTAAATTTATTTTTTATGAAAACAAATTCTCGTATTTTTGGAATTTCTACACTTATTGCTAAAAATATAGGACATATTACTCAAATTATTGGTCCTGTTTTAGATGTTACTTTTTCTCCAGGTAAGATGCCTAATATTTATAACGCTTTAATAGTTAAAGATCAAGATACAACTGGTAAAGAAGTTAATGTTACATGTGAAGTACAACAATTATTAGGAAATAATAAGGTTCGAGCTGTTGCTATGAGTGCTACAGATGGCTTGAGAAGAGGTCTAAAAGTTATTGATACAGGAGCACCTTTGAGTGTTCCGGTTGGTGAAGCCACCCTTGGACGTATTTTTAATGTTCTTGGAGAACCTGTTGATAATCTAGGTCCTGTAGATGCAAGTACAACATTTCCTATTCATCGATCTGCTCCTGCTTTTACTCAATTAGACACTAAATTATCAATTTTTGAAACAGGAATTAAAGTAGTAGATCTTTTAGCTCCTTATCGTCGTGGAGGAAAGATTGGATTATTTGGAGGAGCTGGGGTAGGAAAAACTGTACTTATTATGGAGTTAATTAATAATATAGCTAAAGCTCATGGCGGTGTATCTGTATTTGGTGGAGTAGGCGAACGTACTCGAGAAGGAAATGACCTTTACATGGAAATGAAAGAATCAAAAGTAATTAATGAACAAAATATTTCGGAATCAAAAGTTGCACTAGTTTATGGTCAAATGAATGAGCCACCCGGAGCTCGTATGAGAGTAGGTCTAACTGCTTTAACAATGGCTGAATATTTTCGAGATGTTAATAAACAAGATGTGCTTTTATTTATTGATAACATTTTTCGTTTTGTTCAAGCAGGATCAGAAGTTTCTGCTTTATTAGGTAGAATGCCCTCTGCTGTAGGTTATCAGCCAACTTTGAGTACAGAAATGGGTACTTTACAAGAGAGAATCACTTCTACAAAAGAAGGATCTATAACTTCAATTCAAGCAGTTTATGTACCTGCAGATGACCTAACTGATCCAGCACCTGCGACGACTTTTGCACACTTAGATGCAACTACCGTATTATCAAGAGGACTAGCTGCAAAAGGTATTTATCCAGCAGTAGATCCTTTAGATTCAACTTCTACTATGCTTCAACCTTGGATTGTGGGCGAAGAACATTATGAAACAGCACAAGGGGTAAAAGAAACATTACAACGCTATAAAGAATTGCAAGATATTATTGCTATTCTTGGACTTGATGAATTATCAGAAGAAGATCGCTTAACCGTAGCAAGAGCACGAAAAATTGAACGTTTTTTATCACAACCTTTTTTTGTTGCAGAAGTATTTACAGGTTCTCCAGGAAAATATGTTAGTCTTATAGAAACAATTAAAGGATTTCAAATGATTCTTTCTGGAGAATTAGATAGTTTACCTGAACAAGCTTTTTATTTAGTAGGTAATATTGATGAGGCTATTGCAAAGGCTGCAACCCTACAAGTGGAGAGTTAAAAAATGACTCTAAATCTTCGTGTAATGGCTCCTAATCGAATTGTTTGGAATTCTGAAGTACAAGAAGTTATTTTATCTACTAATAGTGGTCGAATTGGTATATTACCCAACCATGCTCCACTTCTTACAGCTCTAGATATAGGCATTATAAAAATACGACTTAATGGACAATGGTCTATTATGGCATTAATGGGTGGTTTTGCTATGATAGATAATAATCAAATGACTATACTAGTGAATGAAGTAGAAAAAGCTAATGAAATAAATTTTCAAAAAGCTCAAGAAATTTTTCAAATAGCTCAAGATAAACTAGCTCAAGCCGAAGGTAAAAAACAAATTATTGAAGCTAATTTAACGTTAAAAAGAGCGAAGGCACGATTAGAAGCTATTGAAACTATTTCGTCGAATTAAACCTTTCAGTAAAAAAAATTTAATTTAAATTTTTTGAAGAAGACAATGGTATCTATTTAGATGCCATTGGCTTTTTCTACATAGTATTTAGTACCTACTATTGGATTTGAACCAATGACTCTCGCCGTATGAAAGCGATACTCTAAACCACTGAGTTAAGTAGGCTACTAATATTTTAATCATTTATTGAAATAGAATCAATAGACTTAAAAAAAAAATAATAAAACTTTACTTTTTTATTAAATAATTATCTTGACAAAAAAGACTAAATTATGATAGTATTACTATTAAGGAATAAAAAGGGCTATAGCTCAGCGGTAGAGCGCCTCGTTTACACGTGCGCCAATGCTTTTGAAAAAGTATATCGGCCAAGCCGATTCACATAAAGTTATTATGTGAAATATTTATGTCTTACTCTTAAAGTAAATTTAAGAGAACAATAGCATGACAAAAAACTAAAAATTCAATTTATAATAAATTGAAAATAATATTTTGATTGATATGGTAAAATTTTCATTTATTCAATGCTAAGCATGATGAGGATAATACGAGGACCTCGAGATATTTTATTTTTTATTCTTTGACTTTAAGGTGTATAAAGTTTCAATTTTTATAAGTAATAAAAATTCTTTTTGAATAAATCAATGCTAAATTAAGCAGACCTACGTCAACATTAAAAATTGAGAAAAAACTTTGGGATTGCTATAAAGAAATTTTTAAGCACACGGAGCTATCTTATTATTAATTTATAAAAAAAAAGGATAGTAAAATAACTAATTTATTATTTAGTTAATAAAAGAGCCCAATGCAAAAAAAATGCATGTTGGGTTCTCAAAATAGTTTAATGAAAAATTTTTAAGTAAACAAATTTAACTATTTTACCGAGAATGTCTACGGTTCGAATCCGTATAGCCCTAAATACCTTATTTTATCATTAAGAATTTTCTATTAATATATATATAATAAATATATTTTAGAATTCATTTAAAATTTATTAATTAAATTTTTTATTATTTTTTCAAAATAAATTTTTTATATTTTATAGGAGTACATTAATGTTTTTATTATCTAAATATGACTCTTTTTTCATTTTTTTATTAATAGCTAGTTTTATTCCTTTAATAACCTTTTATCTCTCCAAAAATTTAGCACCCTTTAGTAAAGGACCAGAAAAATTAACTAGTTATGAATCAGGCATAGAACCAATGGGAGATGCTTGGATCCAATTTCAAATTCGTTATTATATGTTTGCTTTAGTTTTTGTGATTTTTGATGTAGAAACAGTTTTTCTTTATCCTTGGGCTATGACTTTCAATAAATTAGGTACCTTTGCTTTTATTGAAGCTTTAATTTTTATATCTATTCTGATTATCGGTTTAGTCTATGCATGGCGAAAAGGAGCATTAGAATGGTCTTAATTTCAAAAGATTTTAATTACAAAAATCAAATTAATAATTATATGAAGCCAATTGTAAATTCTATAAATTCAATAGATCCATCTCTTTTTGATCAAAAAGTTTCAAATTCAATTATTTTAACTACTTTTAATGACTTTTCCAATTGGGCCAAGATTTCTAGTTTATGGCCCCTTCTATATGGTACTAGTTGTTGTTTTATTGAATTTGCTTCATTAATTGGTTCACGATTTGACTTTGATCGTTATGGTTTAGTTCCAAGATCTAGTCCTAGACAAGCTGATCTTATAATAACAGCTGGCACTGTAACTATGAAAATGGCTCCATCTTTAGTGAGGCTATACGAACAAATGCCTGAGCCTAAATATGTAATTGCTATGGGAGCATGTACTATTACTGGAGGTATGTTTAGTACAGATTCTTATAGTACTGTTCGTGGAGTAGATAAATTAATTCCTGTAGATATTTATTTACCAGGTTGTCCACCAAAACCAGAAGCTATTATTGATGCTATAATAAAACTTCGTAAGAAAATAGCTCAGGAAATATATAAAGATAAACTTAAAGTTCAACAAGGAACTAGATATTTAACAGTAAATCATCAATTTCATTTTATTTCTACTAATAATACTAAACAATACAATGAACAAATATATCATAAATTTTTTAATTCTGAATTTAATTCTATTTTAGAAGTACCTTTTCAGGAAATAAAAGAAAATAAAATTTTAAAAAAGAATGATTAAAAATTTTTATTAAAAAAAACAAAAAAGCAAATATGTTAGCAAAGAATACTATTGATAGTACTACTAAAATACGAGGTCGATTATCAGCTTGGTTAGTAAAGCATAAATTAGCTCATAGGCCTTTAGGTTTTGATTATCAAGGTGTAGAAACTTTACAAATTAGATCTGAAGATTGGCTTTCCGTAGCTGTAGCTCTATATGTTTATGGTTTCAACTATCTTCGTTCTCAGTGTGCCTATGATGTAGCGCCCGGTGGATTATTAGCTAGTGTTTACCATTTTACAAAAATACAAGATAATGTAGATCAACCTGAAGAAATATGTATAAAAATTTTTGTATCAAGGCAAAATCCTAAAATTCCATCTATTTTTTGGATTTGGAAAAGTGCTGATTTTCAAGAACGCGAATCTTACGATATGTTAGGAATTTTTTATGAAAGTCACCCACGTCTTAAGCGCATATTAATGCCTGATACTTGGATTGGTTGGCCTTTACGTAAGGATTATATTGTACCTGATTTTTATGAATTACAAGATGCTTATTAACAGAAATATTTCTTTTAAAATTAATTTAGTTTTAAAAGAAATATTGGTAATTTATAAAAAACCTTCAAACTTACATAAATATTTTTTTTATTTTATTTTTGTAACTCTAAGAAACTAAAAATATGCAAAAAAATTTAATACAATTTATACTTTAATTTATTTCATATGCCAAGAACCAGATTTGAACTGGTGACACAAGGATTTTCAGTCCTCTGCTCTACCGCTGAGCTATCCCGGCCTTTTTACTATTCAAAATTATCGTAACATAAAATTTGAACTTATGTCAATAAAAATTGAACTTATGTCAATAAAAATAAAATTTATTTTTTCTTATATATATATTTTTTTTGGGGGTAGAGGGACTTGAACCCTCACGGTCAATAAAGCCAACGGATTTTCTTTCTACCACAATTTTCATTGTTGTTAAAACTAACATGTAAAATTGGACTCTATCTTTATCCTCGTTCAAATTTTCATAAAAAATTTAATTAAAAAATAGTTAAATTTTTTATTCATTAAAATATTTTAATTAATAGAAATTTTAATTAAAATAATAAAAATATTAATTAATTTCAATTATTAATAAATTAAAAAATAGATTAAAAAAAAATATTATTCGTTAGGATAGCTTCCATCGAGTCTCTGCACCTTTCTTAAATTGGAATAAGATTTGGCTCAGGATTATCTATATACTTTTTCAACCTAAATTTCCCTGAATCTGAAAGCTAACACTTAGTAAATTTTTCTACTAAGGCTCAATTTATTTTTCAAGTCCGTAGCGTCTACCAATTCCGCCATACCCCCTTCTTTCTGTTCTGCTCTCAAAACAGAATAATAAAAAAATTTCTTAGAATTTTTATTTTATTTCTTATCACAAATGATTATAATATTTTTTAAGTTTTTATGCAATAGTCTAATTATAATTGATTATTTTTTATTAGATTTTATACGAAATAATTGGTTATTGTATTATTAAATAATTCTAGCTATAATAGTCAAAATAAAATAAAAACTTATTTTATTAAATTTTTTCTAAAAAAATAATTTCATTCAAATTTTATTTATTTATTCTAATAAAGCCTGCTTAGCTCAGAGGTCAGAGCACCGCACTTGTAATGCGATGGTCATCGGTTCGACTCCGATAGCGGGCTATTTTTCTTTATTATTAGATATATTAATAAAAAATAAGTCTTAGAAGATAATCTAAATACTATATACGAGAAAGTTCTAAAATTATCTTATAAAAAAATAATAGTATTTTTTTTTGTTGTATTTATTATGTTATGATAATTTTTGATTGAAAAAGTAATAAAGAAATAAAAATATAAAAATTTATTCTGATCTTAGTTTTTGATTCAAAATTTTGAAAATATTAAATAAAAAAGGAATAAATTTTTTGAATAATTTCTAATATTATTCTATCTTTTCTTGTAAAAATAAGGAGTTTTTATGTCCCGCTATCGAGGACCTCGTGTAAGAATAATACGTCGTTTAGGAGCTTTACCAGGACTAACTAATAAAACACCTCAGTTAAAATCTGGTTATATTAATCAAACTGTATCTAATAAAAAAATTTCTCAATATCGCATTCGTTTAGAAGAAAAACAAAAACTCCGTTTTCATTATGGAATAACAGAACGACAATTACTTAACTATGTTCGTATTGCTAGGAGAGCAAAAGGATCAACAGGTCAAATTCTATTACAATTACTTGAAATGCGTTTAGATAATATTATCTTTCGATTAGGCATGGCTCCAACTATTCCTGGAGCAAGACAATTAGTTAATCATAAACATATTTTAGTCAATGATCGTATAGTAAATATACCAAGTTATCGTTGTAAACCTCAAGATTTTATTACTATAAAAAATCGACAAGAATTTCAAGCTATAATTACTAGAAATATTGATTTTTCTCAAAAATATAAAATACCAAATCATTTGACTTTTAATTCTTTAGAGAAAAAAGGATTAGTTAATCAAATATTAGATCGCGAATCAATTGATTTAGAAATAAATGAATTATTAGTTGTCGAATATTATTCTCGTCAAGCTTAAATTAAAAAATAAAAATTATATTTTTCAAAGCAATCTTTAAATTTTTACAAAATTATTAAACAATTAATTTATTATTAATTTTGTTATTACACTATTTTTCTTACACTATAAAATCAAATTTTAATAAAATTTTTTTCTGCTTTTACTTGATGTTTAAAATAAATAAACGATATTTTAGATATTAAGAGAAAAGCAGATATCTTATTCTTTTATTAATCGTTATTTTTATTAATTAAAATATAATTTGAATTGAAAAAAGTAGTATTATTAATTGTATATATAATAAAGAAATAAATTAGAATGAAGAAATAAATACGGAAAGAGAGGGATTCGAACCCTCGGTAAACAAAAATCTACATAGCATTTCCAATGCTACGCCTTAGACCACTCGGCCATCTTTCCTACTTTTTCTAATATTTTATGATCTTAATCCACAAATTTATTTAATAGCAAGCTTTTTAATAATTTTTAATTAATGAAATCAAAAGTTTTTTCAAAGATTGAATATATTTATATAACTTAAATAATCTTTTTTTAAATTAAAAAAAAGAAAAAAATATTATATATTTTTAATAAAAAATTTAATGGATTTATTCTCGAAAAAAAGGGAATAGTGAAATTTTAACAAATTTATAATTGACTTATGCCTAGATCTCAAAAAAATGATAATTTTATTGATAAAACTTTTACAATTGTTGCGGATATTTTATTACGAATAATTCCAACTACGCAAAGAGAAAAAGAAGCTTTTACATATTATAGAGATGGTGCGATTTGATTTTTAAACTCTAGAATAAATAAATTAATAGGGAATAAAACATGATAATATTTAATTACATGGAACTTACACTTAGTGAAGGTGAGTTATAAAAAACAACAATTCCTTCTGTCGTGTACCCTCGATTAATGTAGCCTTAAATCTTTTAATTTATAAGGAATTAAAATATTAAGCAAAAGGTTTAAAATTTTTAGAATTTACAATTTTATAAATATACATATTTGGAAAAGCACTACGTGTAGAAATCGACAACACAAAAACTTCGTGAAATTTTCATTTTAATAGAATCTATTTTAAATTTATTAAAAAAAGTAGTATTTACTAATAAAATTATGGTTAGGAAAACAAAATTCCATCTCATTTGTAATTTGGGTACCCATATAACCATCGGAGATTGTCGAAGGAGCTAATCCTTAAAAAAAACAAAGTGTTAAGAACAAAAAATTTATAGATTATATTTTTATTAATTAATCCATTTTTTTAATTTTTAGAAAATATTTTTTTATAATAAGGATGGCTAGCTATTTTTTTTTTAAGAAAAACTAGCCCCTAACAGCCTTATAAAATTGGGTAAAAGTTTTTTATAAAAATTTTAAAGATTATTCCCTTTTTCTAAACTGTCTAGGAGGAGCCGTATGACGCTAAAGTTTCATGTACGGTTTTGAAACGGAGTTTATAAACTATATAATGAACGACCGTAACGAATGTCAGCTCAATCCGAAGGAGAATATGCGGAAGCTTTACAAAATTATTATGAAGCTATGCGCTTAGAAATCGATCCCTATGATCGAAGTTATATACTCTATAATATAGGTCTTATTCATACAAGTAATGGAGAACATGCAAAAGCCTTAGAATATTATTTTCAAGCATTAGAACGAAATCCATCCTTACCACAAGCTTTTAATAATATGGCTGTGATCTGTCATTACGTGCGGCTATCAATATAATAGATTTTATTAGTTAAGAACTACTAGAAAGAAAAAATGGAGACTATTTACATATACACCATGAAATAATGGTTTTTATTAGCTGTAATTATAAAAAACTTCATTAAGTCCAAAAAATGAAGAAATATTTAAATTTATAGTCTAGCGCCTCTATGGATAAGAGAATTAAACTTATATAAAAGCACCGTAAAGATCAATTATTGAAAATTTAGTCTGATACAATAAAAAAAGTCTGTTTATTTATAAAAAAAAAATTCACTATGTAATAAGGTTGATTTAATTGTGTATTAAACAGCGGTGTAGTATCAGATCCTAAAGAGATAAAGTATTTTTAATCAAATACTAAAAAAATCTATATAGAAGTAAGATAGTTACCATCAAAAAAGTAAAAATTTTTACTTTTTGTGTAGGAGAAAAGATAGACGTGGAAAAAAAGAAAATTTATATTTTCTTTAAATTCTAATTCAAAACTTATTTCATTAATTATTTTTTTTATTATGAATCTATATTATAAATTATTATATAATAAAAAAATATTAAAATTTTTATTCATTATTTATTTTTTTATCAAGTAATTCTTAATTAATAATTTTGGATAAAAAAAATAATTAATTGAGCCGTATGAGGTAGGAAACTCTCAAGTACGGTTCTAAGGGGAGGAGCTTTTACTACCGATCCCGACCGAGGAGAACAAGCTATTCAACAAGGCGATTCTGAAACATCAGAAGCTTGGTTTAATCAAGCAGCAGATTACTGGAAACAAGCGATATCACTTGCTCCAAGCAATTATATTGAAGCACAAAATTGGTTAAAAATAACCGGACGCTTTAAATAAAAAATATAATAAACTTAAAATAATTAAATAAATATAGATTTTATTTAATTAAGATTTTAATTGAGAATCTAATTGAAACAAATAAGGTCCATTAAGCACCTTAAAGATGTGTCATAATAAATTTGAATACCCGCCCTAGGTAACTTTTGTATTATAGTTGCTCCAGTTCCAAACTGAAGAAGAGAAAAAAAACAAATACCACTCAGAGGTTTACTATTAATTATTGGTGGGTTTTTCCTATGCCTCGTCTGAAGAGAGGAGAACCTCGATGACTATTCGTTCACCGGAACCAGAAGTCAAGATTATGGTAGAAAAGGATCCTGTAAAAACTTCTTTTGAAAAATGGGCTAAACCAGGGCATTTTTCAAGAACTTTAGCTAAAGGTCCTAATACTACTACTTGGATTTGGAACTTACATGCTGATGCTCATGATTTTGACAGTCATACAAATGATTTAGAAGAAATTTCTCGTAAAGTCTTTAGTGCTCATTTTGGTCAATTAGCTATTATTTTTATTTGGCTAAGTGGTATGTATTTTCATGGGGCTCGTTTTTCTAATTACGAAGCATGGCTAAGTGATCCCACACACATTAAACCTAGTGCTCAAGTTGTTTGGCCAATAGTAGGTCAAGAAATTTTAAATGGGGATGTAGGTGGAGGTTTTCAAGGAATACAGATAACCTCTGGCTTTTTTCAACTTTGGCGAGCATCTGGAATAACTAGTGAATTACAACTTTATTGTACTGCAATTGGTGGATTGTTTTTTGCAGCGTTAATGCTTTTTGCTGGATGGTTTCACTATCATAAAGCTGCTCCTAAATTAGCTTGGTTTCAAAATGTAGAATCTATGTTAAACCACCATTTAGCTGGATTATTAGGATTAGGTTCTTTATCCTGGGCAGGACACCAAGTACACGTTTCTTTACCTATTAATCGACTTTCAGATGCTGGAGTAGATCCTAAAGAAATACCACTTCCTCATGAATTTATATTAAATCGTGATCTTTTAGTTCAACTTTATCCAAGTTTTTCTAAAGGATTAACACCATTCTTTACTCTAAACTGGTCAGAATACTCAGATTTTCTAACTTTTCGTGGAGGATTAAATCCAGTTACTGGCAGTTTATGGTTAACTGATACAGCTCATCATCATTTAGCTATTGCAGTTCTTTTTTTGATAGCTGGTCATATGTATAGAACTAATTTTGGAATAGGACATAGTATGAAAGAGATCTTAGAAGCTCATAAAGGCCCTTTTACTGGTGAAGGTCATAAAGGACTTTATGAAATTTTAACTAATTCATGGCATGCTCAATTAGCTCTTAACCTAGCTATGCTAGGTTCTTTAACTATTATTGTAGCCCATCATATGTATTCCATGCCGCCTTATCCATATCTGGCTACTGATTATGCTACTCAACTTTCTTTATTCACACATCATATGTGGATTGGCGGTTTTCTTATAGTTGGAGCTGCTGCACATGCAGCTATTTTCATGGTAAGAGATTATGATCCAACAACTCAATATAATAACCTATTAGATCGTGTTCTTCGACACCGTGATGCAATAATATCACATCTTAACTGGGTTTGTATTTTTTTAGGTTTTCATAGTTTTGGATTATATATTCATAATGATACTATGAGTGCTTTAGGACGTCCTCAAGATATGTTTTCAGATACTGCTATACAATTACAACCTGTATTTGCTCAATGGATACAAAATACTCATGCTTTAGCACCGAGTTTAACCGCTCCTAATGCGATAGCAAGTACGAGTTTAACTTGGGGAGGCGGCGATCTAGTTGCAGTTGGTGGAAAGGTAGCTTTATTACCAATTCCATTAGGAACAGCAGATTTTTTAGTACATCATATTCATGCTTTTACTATCCATGTAACCGTGTTAATACTATTGAAAGGTGTTTTATTTGCTCGTAGTTCTCGTTTAATACCTGATAAAGCTAATCTTGGTTTTCGATTTCCTTGTGATGGACCTGGAAGAGGTGGAACCTGTCAAGTATCAGCTTGGGATCATGTTTTCTCAGGTCTATTTTGGATGTACAATGCAATTTCAGTAGTTATTTTTCATTTTAGTTGGAAAATGCAGTCTGATGTTTGGGGTAATATAAGTGATCAAGGAATAGTCACTCATATTACAGGAGGAAATTTTGCACAAAGTTCAATTACTATTAATGGATGGCTTCGTGACTTTTTATGGGCACAAGCATCTCAAGTAATTCAATCTTATGGTTCCTCATTATCTGCATATGGTTTGTTATTTTTGGGTGCTCATTTTGTTTGGGCTTTTAGTTTAATGTTTTTATTTAGCGGTCGCGGATATTGGCAAGAACTTATTGAGTCTATTGTTTGGGCTCACAATAAATTAAAAGTTGCTCCTGCTATTCAGCCTAGAGCCTTGAGTATTGTACAAGGTCGTGCTGTAGGGGTCGCTCATTACCTTCTGGGTGGGATTGCCACAACATGGGCATTCTTCCTAGCAAGAATTATTGCAGTAGGATAATGGCTAGGAGGATTTGAAAAGCATTATGGCATCAAGATTTCCAAAATTTAGCCAGGGCCTATCTCAAGACCCAACTACTCGTCGTATTTGGTTCGGTATTGCAACTGCACATGACTTTGAAAGTCATGATGATATGACTGAAGAACGTCTTTATCAAAAGATTTTTGCTTCTCATTTTGGGCAATTAGCAATCATTTTTTTATGGACTTCCGGTAATTTATTCCATGTGGCTTGGCAAGGTAATTTCGAAACCTGGGTACAAGATCCTTTACATGTAAGACCAATTGCTCACGCTATTTGGGATCCTCATTTTGGTCAACCAGCTGTGGAAGCATTTACTCGAGGTGGAGCTTCTGGTCCAGTTAATATAGCTTATTCCGGGGTATATCAATGGTGGTATACAATTGGTTTACGTGATAATCAAGATCTTTATACCGGATCTCTTTTTTTATTATTTATTTCCGCCCTCTTTCTAATAGCGGGTTGGTTACATTTACAACCAAAATGGAAACCCAGTGTTTCTTGGTTTAAAAATGCTGAATCTCGTCTTAATCATCATTTATCAGGCCTTTTTGGAGTTAGTTCTTTAGCGTGGACCGGACATTTAGTTCATGTGGCTATTCCTGAGTCTAGAGGTGAGCATATAAGATGGAATAATTTATTAACAGCATTACCTCATCCTCAGGGCTTAGCACCTTTTTTCTCAGGTCAATGGACTGTTTATGCTCAAAATCCTGACTCAAGTAATCATTTATTTGGTACTTCCCAAGGATCAGGTACTGCTATTTTAACTTTTCTTGGAGGCTTTCATCCACAAACACAAAGTTTATGGTTAACTGATATGGCTCATCATCATTTAGCTATTGCAGTTCTTTTTATAATAGCTGGTCATATGTATAGAACTAATTTTGGAATTGGTCATAGTATGAAAGAAATTTTAGAAGCACATACTCCTCCTGGAGGACGATTAGGACGCGGACATAAAGGTCTTTATGACACAATTAATAATTCTCTTCATTTTCAATTAGGTCTTGCTCTAGCTTCTTTAGGAGTTATTACTTCTTTAGTAGCTCAGCATATGTATTCCTTACCTCCGTATGCATTTTTAGCACAAGATTTTACTACGCAAGCTGCATTATATACTCATCATCAATATATTGCTGGATTTATAATGACAGGTGCTTTTGCTCATGGAGCTATTTTCTTTATTAGAGATTATAATCCAGAACAAAATAAAGATAATGTGTTAGCAAGAATGTTAGAACATAAAGAAGCTATTATATCACACTTAAGTTGGGCTAGTTTATTTTTAGGTTTTCATACTTTAGGACTTTATGTTCATAATGATGTTATGCTTGCTTTTGGTACTCCAGAGAAACAGATTTTAATTGAACCTGTATTTGCTCAATGGATACAATCTGCTCATGGTAAAGCTTTGTATGGTTTTGATATACTTTTATCATCAACAGATAGTCCAGCTTTTAATGCCGGACAAACTCTATGGCTACCAGGTTGGTTAGATGCTATTAATAATAATAGTAATTCATTATTTTTAACAATTGGTCCTGGAGACTTTTTGGTCCATCACGCTATTGCTTTAGGTTTACATACAACTACATTAATTTTAGTAAAAGGTGCTTTAGATGCACGTGGATCTAAATTAATGCCAGATAAAAAAGAATTTGGTTACAGTTTTCCTTGTGATGGTCCAGGACGAGGTGGTACTTGTGATATTTCAGCTTGGGATGCTTTTTATTTAGCTGTTTTTTGGATGTTAAATACTATTGGATGGGTTACTTTTTATTGGCATTGGAAACATATTACTTTATGGCAAGGGAATGTAGCTCAATTTAATGAATCTTCTACTTATTTAATGGGGTGGTTAAGAGACTATTTATGGTTAAACTCTTCGCAACTTATTAATGGGTATAATCCTTTTGGTATGAACAGTTTATCTGTTTGGGCATGGATGTTTTTATTTGGACATCTTGTTTGGGCTACTGGATTTATGTTTCTTATTTCTTGGCGTGGATATTGGCAAGAACTTATTGAGACTTTAGCTTGGGCTCATGAACGCACACCTTTAGCTAATTTAGTTCGCTGGAAAGATAAACCAGTAGCTCTTTCTATCGTTCAAGCAAGATTAGTTGGATTAGCTCATTTTTCAGTAGGTTACATATTTACTTACGCCGCTTTCTTGATTGCTTCTACATCAGGTAAATTCGGCTAATAAATCATTTTTTTAATCTATTGATCAAATAAAATTTACTTTTGGCTATAAGCCAAAAGTAAATTTTATTTGATCTGAAAGATCAAATTTTGGAATAAAACTTTATTTTATTTTACTTTATCTAACCAAAACAAATATCTTAATTACTAAAAAATTTATGGCAAAAAAAAGTCTTATTGAGAGAGAAAAAAAAAGACGAAAATTAGAAAGAAAATACCAAACTTATCGTCAATGTATAAAAGAAAAAATGAGAGAGACTTTATCATTAAATAAAAAATGGGAATTTCAAAAAAAATTACAATCTTTACCACGCAATAGTGCACCTACAAGGCTTCATCGTCGTTGTTTTCTAACTGGAAGACCAAGATCAAATTATCGTGATTTTGATTTATCTAGACATGTACTCCGTGAAATGGCTCATGGATGCTTCTTACCTGGAGTAACTAAATCCAGTTGGTAGACATTAATTAAATGAGATAAAAAATACAATTAAACCCCCTTCCCAATTCGACTTAGATCGTAGGGGGGATAATTAAAAATTTAAAGATTACTTGTTTAATTAATAAAAAATATGTTATGATTTAGTAACGCGGAGTAGAGCAGCCTGGTAGCTCGCAAGGCTCATAACCTTGAGGTCATGGGTTCAAATCCCGTCTCCGCTAAAACTATAAATAATAATTAAAAGAAAATGGATAATTAAAAAAAATCTGAAATTTATTTAGTTATATTTTATTCTATTTTCCTACTTCCTCATTTTAATATTTTCTTTTATTCAATAATTATAGGCGGGTAGCGGGAATCGAACCCGCATATTCTCCTTGGCAAGGAGGAATTTTACCATTAAACTATACCCGCAAATTGCTATAATATATATATATCTATATATATATAGATATATTTTATATAGTCAATCATTTTTTAAATTTAGTTTTAATTCTATATTAGAGCTCTTAAAAAAATAAAGCCCTCCCTGGAAGGCTTTTATTTTAACTCTAGGACTTGTATAAAATACCTTTTAGAAATTATAATATAATATAAAGGGAGGGAAAAAAATTTATATTTTTATCCTAGAATTTAAATATAAATTTAGGATATAAAAGAATTAAGGATACCAACTAAAAAAACCAATCCAATCCATAATGAAGCACCTGAAAATACAGCATTTTTACTACTTGACCAACCATCTGGAGAGGCAAGCACAACAGGTACACCAATTACTAGGAGAAATGAAATAGCAATTAATGCAAACACAGCCAACTGAAAAGCAATAGTCATGGTTGTGATTCTCCAAGTTCAGAAAAATAAAAAATTATACCATTTGATCCTTTTTCTAGTAATTATTCACTTACTGAGCCAAAAGTATTATTACAAAAATATCGTTGTTAAATTGCTTAATTTTTAAATTAATTAAAAATTTTAATATTATACGTTTTTTTAATAGAAAATATTATCAATAATTTTATATACATATATGTATAATAATATATGGCCTTGTTTCTTTTATTTTGATCAGAACAAAAAATTTTAGGAGAGATGGCCGAGCGGTTTATGGCTCCGGTCTTGAAAACCGGCATAATTTATCAAAATTATCGAGGGTTCGAATCCCTCTCTCTCCTTTTTAGTTCTTTAAACTATTCTTAATAAAGAGATAAATATTTTTTTTACGAAACAAATACTTTATTTTTTATTATGAACAAAAAGTAATAAAAAAGGTTCGACTTTTCAGTCGAACCGTTTTATATTTTAAAATATTTAAAAAAAATTTATTTATTAGTTAAGAGGTGTCATAGAAAGCACAGGTTCAAAATCGCGATCAATTCCTTTTTCAAATCCAGCTGCAGCTGCACGTGCTCTTCCGGCATGCCATAAATGGCCTACAAAGAAAAAGAATCCTAATACAAAATGAGAAGTAGCTAACCAACTTCGTGGAGAAACATAATTTACTGCATTGATTTCAGTAGCTACACCACCTACAGAATTTAGAGAACCTAAAGGAGCATGGGTCATATATTCTGCAGAACGTCGTTCTTGCCAAGGTTGTATATCTTTTTTTAATTTACTTAAATCTAATCCATTAGGACCTCTTAAAGGTTCTAACCATGGAGCACGAAGATCCCAAAAACGCATGGTTTCTCCCCCAAAAATAATTTCTCCAGTAGGAGAACGCATAAGGTATTTACCTAAACCAGTAGGCCCTTGAGCAGAGCCTACATTAGCTCCAAGACGTTGATCTCTGACTAGAAAAGTAAAAGCTTGAGCTTGAGAAGCTTCTGGTCCAGTAGGACCATAAAATTCACTCGGATAAGCTGTATTATTGAACCAAACAAAGCAACAAGCAATAAAACCAAAGATAGAAATAGCTGCTAAGCTATAAGATAAATAAGCTTCTCCAGACCATACAAGAGCACGACGAGCCCACGCAAATGGTTTAGTTAAAATATGCCAAATTCCACCAAAAATACAAATAGAACCTAACCAAACATGGCCTCCAATAATATCTTCTAAATTATCTACACTAACAATCCATCCTTCACCACCAAAAGGTGATTTAAGTAAATAACCGAATATAACATTTAGACTAAGCGTAAGATTTGTAATTTTTCTTACATCTCCACCTCCCGGAGCCCAAGTATCATATATACCCCCAAAATAGAGAGCTTTAAATACTAAAAGAAAAGCACCAGCTCCTAATAAAATTAAATGAATACCTAAAATAGTAGTCATTTTATTTTTATCTTTCCATACATAACCAAAAAATGGAAAAGATTCTTCTAAAGTTTCTGGTCCAATAAGTGCATGATAAATACCTCCAAATCCTAATACCGCCGAAGAAATTAAGTGGAGTACTCCAGACACAAAATATGGAAAAGTATCTATAACTTCTCCACCTGGACCTATTCCCCATCCCAAAGTAGCTAAGTGAGGGAGTAAAATTAGTCCTTGTTCATACATAGGCTTTTCTGGTACAAAATGAGCTACTTCAAATAAATTCATTGCTCCGGCCCAAAATACAATTAATCCAGCATGCGCTACATGAGCACCAAGTAATTTACCAGATAAGTTAATAAGTCTAGCATTACCGGCCCACCAAGCAAAACCGGTACTTTCTTGATCGCGACCACCTAAAGATAAGGTTCCATTAAAGAGCGTTTCCACGGGGTAGAACCTCCTCGGGGAATACAAGATTTTCATGAGGCTGATCTTGAGCTGCCATCCAAGCACGAATACCTTCATTTAAAAGAATATTTTTAGTATAGAAAGTTTCAAATTCAGGATCTTCTGCTGCACGGATTTCTTGAGAAACAAAATCATAAGCTCGTAAGTTTAAAGCTAGACCAACTACTCCAATAGCACTCATCCATAAACCAGTTACTGGTACGAATAACATAAAGAAATGTGACCAACGTTTATTAGAAAAAGCAACACCAAATATTTGTGACCAAAAACGATTTGCTGTAACCATAGAATAAGTTTCTTCAGATTGAGTTGGATTAAAAGCACGAAATGTATTTGCGCCATCACCATCTTCAAATAAAGTATTTTCTACAGTAGCACCATGAATAGCACATAAAAGAGCAGCTCCTAATACTCCAGCAACGCCCATCATATGAAATGGGTTTAAAGTCCAATTATGAAAACCTTGAAAGAATAGGATAAATCGAAAAATGGCTGCTACACCGAAACTGGGTGCAAAAAACCAACCTGATTGTCCTAAAGGATAGATTAAAAAGACAGAAACAAAAACAGCAATTGGACCAGAAAAAGCAATCGCATTGTAAGGACGTAATTGGACAGATCTTGCAAGTTCGAATTGGCGTAGCATAAAGCCTATTAAACCAAACGCACCATGAAGAGCAACAAAAGTCCATAAACCTCCTAGTTGACACCAACGAGTAAAATCTCCCTGTGCTTCAGGACCCCATAATAATAATAAAGAATGCGCTAAGCTATTGGCAGGGGTAGAAACTGCAGCAGTTAAAAAGTTACAACCTTCCAAATAAGAACTAGCTAATCCATGAGTATACCATGAAGTAACAAAAGTTGTACCTGTAAACCATCCACCTAGAGCGAAATAAGCACATGGAAAAAGTAATAAACCAGACCAACCTACAAATACAAAACGGTCTCTTCTTAACCAGTCATCCATACTATCAAATAAACCTTTTGGTTCTTTGGAAGACTTTCCAATGGCTATAGTCATAGTGATTCTCCTATTTAACTATTTTGATCTTTTTTAAGCACCTTAAATATTAAATGGAAATAATTTTAACTTCTATATATTTCCCTTTAATAAACCCTTTTATTTTTTTTTAAGTTCTTTAAAAAAACATAAATTTTGTTATTTGAACAAATATATAATATATACTCATTTTAGTACAAAAATATATTATATAAATTATATTTAATTAGTATTTCTTTTAAAATGCATCTAAATAATTAAATATAATTTAAAAGAGAGGTAAGCTTTTCTTTTCTTTACATTCTTTTCTCATGTCCCTTTAACTCAAAGTTATATTTTATCTTATTATCATTTTAATAAGATCTATTATAATAATAGTAGCCAAGTTATTTAAAATAAAAATCATTAAATCTACTAAAAATTTTATTTATATTTTTAATTCATTTTATTTATATATTCAATTCATTTTATTTTCTTACTTTAAATATTATTAATTCAAATATAACTATAATATTGTTTAATATTTTTTATTAAAAAAATATAGAAAAAAAAAAATATTATAAACTTAAATTTGCTTTTAATTTGTAATGATTAAATCTATTATATCAAATATATTATTAATTATTATAATTTAGAAGTAATTAATATAAAATTTAATTCTTTTTTAATATTCTTTTATTTATATTAAAGTAAATTAATATTTATATTAAAGTAATTAAAGTGATTTAATATGAATAAAAAACAAATTTAAGATTTTTATCTTATAAGTTCACCTAATTGCTTTGTTTATTCCTATTTCTTTCACTCATTGAAATAAAGAATTATACAAGCCCTTTATCGGATTTGAACCGATGACTTACGTCTTACCATGGCGTTACTCTACCACTGAGTTAAAAAGGCTATATTATTATTTTACCATAAAATAAAAATACAAATAGAGTTTGTTATAAAAATATATATAATTGTCAATTTAATTTTAATTAATTAAAATTAAATTGACAATTATATATATTTATCTTTGATTTTATTTATATTACTTTAATATGTTATTTTTGAAAAGTTTAATAATTTATTAAAATTAGAAAAAAGAAGATTCTAAAAAAACAAATTATAATAAAATAAAACATACTATTGACAAAAAATAAAGAATTAAGTAACATAAAGATGAGATTAAGCCCCCATCGTCTAGTGGCCTAGGACACCTCTCTTTCAAGGAGGCGACGGGGATTCGAATTCCCCTGGGGGTACTATATAAAAACCCTTAGAGTATTTAATTAATTTCTTAAAATTTTTATATTAAATTATTAGAAAAAAAAAGAAAACTTAAATAATTACTTTTATTCTCTTTTTTCTCTGGGTCGATGCTCGAGTGGTTAATGGGGACGGACTGTAAATCCGCTGGCAATGCCTACGCTGGTTCAAATCCAGCTCGACCCAAATCTAAATTAAAATCTCATCCAAATTTCTATTAAAATTTATTTTTTATTAAAAATATATTTAATAAATTATTATTAATAATTTGACCTAATGCTTTTTAGATTGATATAATAGATGGATCTACAGTTAATGGGATTGTAGTTCAATTGGTTAGAGCACCGCCCTGTCAAGGCGGAAGTTGCGGGTTCGAGCCCCGTCAATCCCGATATAATTACTAGAAATTAAAAAAAATATTAAATTTTTAATAAATTTAGTATTTTTTTATAAAATTATTTAAAATATTTTATTAAATAAAAAAGAAGATATAAATACTTTGTATTAGTATCTTCTTTTTTATTTCTCAAAATTAACTAATTATTTTTTTAATATTTTTAGTACTTTTAATCAAATTAATTAATTTTGTTTTTTCTACTATAAGTTATACTAATAAATTGTTCGATTTCATTTTGAAAAAGCCATTTATTTTTTAATAATATTTTTGTCATTTTATTTAATAAAATATTATGAGATAAAAAGAAATTTAATAAATATTGATAAATTTCTAAAAGACTATTATAAATAAAAGAATCACTAAATAATAAATTATTTGCTTTTAACCATTTTTGTTGATCATTCAATAAATTAAAGCAAGTAAAATTTTCTCGTGGGTTTTCAATTAGCCAACGCTGATATAAGTATACAGGAGTAAATATTTGAGGTCGTTTTAATTGAACACCAATCCCTTCAATACGTTTAAAAGTTTCAATATTATTTCTTTCGATAAAAGGCAATTGATTCCACCAACCAATGGATAAGTCATTTATGGAATGTCGACCATATCCACGACGAAGAAAAAATTGTTTAATTTTTTGACTTGAACGAGATTTTTCTCGTTCTCTTCTTGCTCCATAAGTAACATAAAGTCTTCGAAGCATTTCTTCATCTATAAATATATTTTGACGTACAAAAATAAAATGATAATTTTGAAATAATAAGCCATTAGGATCCCAAAGAAATCGTCCTCCTATAAATAAAATCGGTTTATTTAATAATTGATATTCCATACGATATTTAGTAGATAACCGAGAAAATCCTAATATTACAAACTGTTCTTCTAATAAAATATTTTCTAATTGAGATTCTAATTCTTGTACATTTCTACGTCTTATTCGAGATAAAATTCTTTCATAAGGAAGTTGTTCTTTTGTTTTATATTGTATAATTTCACAAAAATTAGTATTTTTTTGTGAACCGTTAAATTTTTTTTTTTCTCTTCTTCCCAAAAGATCTAAATCATATGGTATTTTATAATCATTAGATCGCTTTGTCCAATTGAATAAATTATTACGAATAAAATTAAGACGATATGTTTTTGGAGCCCAAGTTATATTGCTCGTTAATTTATATAATTTTTTTTTATAATAAATATTTTTTTTCAAAGATTTAGATTTATTTGATAACTTATTTTTTTCATTTTCGTTTACTATTAAAAAAAGATTTTTTTTAATCATATGTAAAGAATTCTTTATTTTAAATTGATAAGTTAATTTTAATTTTCTATTAATATTATTTTTTTCAAATATTTCTAACCATGAAAATTCTTTTAAAAGACTTTCTAAAATACCACAAGCTAAATAAAAATCATTCTCAACATATCTATCAAGAGAAATTAGATTATCTGGTTTATTTTCTACTATATACCAAGAATCTCGAGCTGCTAACCCAGCTAAGCAACCTAAAATATGAGGTAATATAGTAAATTCTTTAATAGTTGATTCAATAATAAAAGGTTCTAAATACCATTTAGATAAATAATAAAATTTTTTTTTCCATAAATCATTACCAAGATATAAAGGGTTTTTAGAAAAATTTTTTATAAATAGATTTTGTATAATAACTTTTCCAACTTTATAAAAAAGTGTTCCGTTATTTTGTATAAAATTTTGTTTTTTATTTATATATGTAAAACCTAAAACTTGTCTATGAAAAGCTAATCTTACAGCATTTTCATGAATAACTAGTTTATTTTGAGTAATATTAATTAATAAAATTTCATTAATAAGCCCTGCTAAATCTTTTGTATTATACCCCATACTTCTATTTCCAATTTCATTAAGAGAATATTTCTTCTTTTTTGAATAAAAGTATTTGCTATGTAATAAAATAGAAATTTTTGTTTGTCGTTGTGATATATTAAATATTCGAATATTTATTAATCGATCTAATCTATTTGGAGAAATTAAGGCAGGATCTACTTTTTTAGGAAGGTGAGTTGAACCGATAATAACTATACTTCTAGCGTCTTTTTTAATAAAACTAGTTTGAAAATATTTTAATAAAATACCAAGTAAAAAAGTTGGATCAGATTCTACATTTTGAGTTAAACGATTTACATTTAGTTCATGAATGTTTTGAATCCATATTATACAAGGAGACAATTTTTCTGCTAATTCTAAAATAAGACTTAATCTTCGTAAACTCTCCATTAAAATATTCATCCAACTCTCAGTTATAATATCAGGCTTGTTATACAAAAGCTTATTTACAGATATTCTTATTAAAGGAACAAAAGAATTTACTGCTAAATTTTTTATTAAATAGGATCGCCCAGTTTGTAAAGAACCTATTAATAAAATACCTTTTGAAGAAGATAATATTAATTCAAGTGGAACTGGTTGTTTATGAAAAATTAACTTTGAATTATTAAGTTGCCAGAATTTCTGTGAAGAAGTTATTCTTTGCCAAAAAGATAAGAAAATTAGGTTTTCAGCCAAATAAAATTGACGAAACGGATAATTAACTAAATTCTTTTGATAATTTTCGGTTAAATGTTTTAAATAATTAAGTTTTTGTTGCTTAATATTTGAATAATTAAATTTTAAATTTATAAAGTTTTTATTAGAAGTTAAGTTTAATCCATACTGAGTCATACTTTTATCAGTTATTAAAGATTGAACTAATACTTTTCGTTCTCTTCTAGAAAGATCTAATCCTTTATTATTACTTAACCATTTATTCACTTTTTGTTTTGTAAAGAGATAAAAATTTATGTTTTTTATATAATGTTTTAAATTTTTTAAAAAGTGCATTAATAAATTTTCTGATTTAATAAATTGTATTGAATTACAGTGAATTAAATTATCTAAATATATTCCACGTGAAGGATCCATTAAATATTGAATTATTTCAAAATATATCCATAATTCAAAACAGTCTGAACCTAGTAAAGTAGAAACATATTTTTGGGAAATGAAATAACCAAAAGTAATTAAACTTAAAACTGTTATATATTGATTATTCCATATATTAATTAAATTTGAATTTAATGATAAATATTTAATTTCTTGATTTCTTTGTTGATTATTAATTTGTTTCAATAACCGGCAATTCCATTTTTTGAATGAATTATTAAAAAAATGATTTTTTACATTTAATGAGAAATTTATTGATAAATTATATAAGTTTTGTTGTATGCTTTTTAAAGTATTTGGTAAAATATAATTAAATTGATCATTAAAAATTAAAAATATTTCTGAAATTTTTTTTAAAATTCCATTTTGAAAATATTTCCACCATTCAAAAGTGAAAAACCATGGTATATATTTTCTAAATAAAATCCATTTTGTAAAAAAACTTGATGTTTGAAATAGTTTATGGATTTTAGTTAATTTAATAGAATTTTTTTCAAAAAATGGTACAATATTTTTAGTTTTTTCATAATTTAAAATTTTATTCATAGTTTTATTTGGAATAATATATATTAAATTTATTTTAGAATCATAATTTATAAAGGATTTCTTAATCCATTTACGCAATTCATTATTTTTATTTTCTGATTTTAAGAAAAACCCAGAAAGTACATAATTTTGGAAAAAATTCGTTTGATTAAAATTATTATTTGATTTTAATAAATTTAGTTTCTTTTTTTTTGAAAAATTAATTATTTTAAACTTTAGAGTTTGGTTTATAGTTAATTGATTTTTATTTGAAATATCAAAAAAAAAGTTTTTTTTTTCATAAAAAAAAGGATTAATTTGAATTAATGAATCTAACAATTTATTTAACTTACAATTATAAACAAATATTAATTTTTGATTATTAATTTTCTTGAAATTTTCAAATAAAAAGACTTTAGATATTTTTGATTTAATAATTAAATTTATATTTTTATTTTTATATAATAAAAAATTTGATTGATTAATAGATAAAAGTTTTTTTTTTACAGATAAATTTTTTAATAGTTGTTTATATATTATATTATTATTTTTGTTTTTTTCTAAAGAAAAAAGCAATTTTTTTTTATAACCCAAATCAGAATAATATAAAAAATTTAATAATTTTAGTGTATTTGCTTTAGAAAACTCTAAATTTAATGAATTTTTAGTAAAAATTTTTAAAGTATTAAAATAAAATTCTTGATTTTGCCATATTGAAAAAAAAAGAGCGTTATTAAAATCTTTTTTTAAAATCTTATCAGTTTCTTTATTAAAGAGATAATAAATAATAAAATTAGTAACGGATATTTTATTCAAAAAAAGTGGTGCTATTAGTTTATTATAAACATTAAAATATTTTTGTTTTAATAAATTATTTTTATTTAAAATAATTTTTTTTAAAAAATTATTTTGAATAATTATTAAATTTGGATAAAATATTAATAAATTTGAAATTTTTTTAAAAATTTTATTAAAACTTTCAAAAAAAGTAATTATAAGAGTTTTATGAAATATATAAATATCTTTTTTTTTTAAATTTCTGGACCATTTAATAATAGAATTTTTATTACTAAAAAATTTTATTTGATTAGAAAATATTACTAAATATTGATGTTGAGAAATAAAATATTTTGATACTTTTTTCCATTTTTTTTCTCGATTAGCCCATTTATATAAAATTATATTCCAACTTATATAGTTTTTCTTTATATTATTGTAATAAAAATAATTTTTTCCTATTTTTTTACAATCTAACAAATTTTGATTAATAATATTTTTTGTTATTTTTTTTACATTTTTATTTCTTAGTAGATTCATATTTATTTTATAAAAATAAAATTTCTTAAGTAAAAATAAATTATTTAAAATTTTATTTAAGTTTTTAGAATTTAATTTATACCAATTTATAAATTTAATATAAAAGTTTATAGAAAATTTTATTTTTTTTTCTGAATAATTTTGTATAAAAATTTTATTTCTTATTTTATTTATTTTATAAAATTTTCTATTCATTTTTTTTATTTTAAAATATTTTTTAAATTTACTATCAATACGATAATTAACAATATTATAATTATCAATTTTATTATAAATTACATAAGACTTAATTATTAAAGAATTAATTTTATCTAAAAATTTAACATAATTTAGAGAATTTCTAAATTGAAAAATTACATTTTTATTATTATAATTAAAAATATTATTATACCTATGAGAAGGGTAGAATAATAAAGACAAAATGTTTGAAAAATATTTTAAGTCTATTAATAGAAAATTATTTGTATTATATTTTTTTTCTTGGATTATCTTATAAGCATAATCTAAATAAATAAAACAATTAATATTTTGACAATTTTTTTTTATTTTACATAAATAAACTAATCTATTATTATCTGATTTTAGAAAATGTTCAAATATATTATTTTTTTGTCTTTTTTCATTTATTTTCAAATATTTATTAATAGGACAAAAAGCTATATTTAATTCATCTATTGAGAATATATTTGAAAAAACATGAGAATTCCATTTTGAAAGAATTTTATTTATAACATAACTTTTATTTTTTATAAATATTTTTTTCATCCAAAATGTTTTATAATTTTCAAAAAAAAACTTAAAAGATAAATTTAATTCAAAATTTTTATTATGTTTAATAAAAAAAGGTATATCCCAAATAATTGAAATAATATTTAAGTGTTTAAAATATCTATTTTTTAAATAAATCTTAGAAGAAAACCATTCAAAAATATTTTTATTATTATATTCAAAAAATTTAGTTTTCATTTTATTTGAAACTAAATTTTTTTTAAAATTATTTATATTTTCATATTCTATTTTTTGATTACTTATTTTATAATTATATATGGATTTATTAGCAATTTTCTTTAATTTATTATACTTTTTTATTTTATATAAAATATATTTTGAAAATTGATATGGAATATTTGAAAAACTTTTCTGAATTTTAATAACTTTTTGTTCAATATTTAAATAATTTAATTGATAATTTTGTATGTTTAACTTATTTTTAATAATATTTAATTCTTGCAGGTCTTTTTCGGAATAAAAAAAAGAGTTTTTACATAATTGCCATATATAAAATTCAACATAATTATGAAAAAAAAACCATCCTTTTTTTTTTAGAAAAACATAAGATTTTGCAATAATTTCATCAGATTCATTCCAATTTTTAAAAATATTAAACATTTTTTTTTTTAACAAATGTGATGATTCAAAATTTACTTTTTTTTTATAAGAGAGTGGAAGAATAAAAGAAGAAAATTTTTTATTACTACCTAATTCAATTATTGAATCTAATTTTTTTATTTCAAAAGGACCTTCTATTTCAAAAATTAATTTTTCACAGAAAGCAGAAAAAATTTGAAGAATTAAAGTATCTTCTAATATTTTTATATGTTTATTTGATTTAAATTCTATTTCAAAATCTTTCAAAAAAATAGAATCAAATTTATTTTCCCAATTAGATTTTTGACCAATTATATTATCAATATAGAATTCAAAAAAATCTTTTAAATCTTTTATATTTTTTTTTTCTAGTAAAATCTTGATTTTATTTATAGAACTAGAAGATATTTTCCAATTAGGAAGAATTCGTTCTACAATCCAGAATTTCCACCAGTGTGAATCTAAAAAAAACATTTGATTACATACAGATTTAATATAAATTTTTTTTTCTAAGTTTTTTTTATTAATTAAACGATTTTTTTTTTTTAAGTCTTGTGAATTAGAACTAGAAAAAGAATAATGTGGAAAAATAGAAAGATTTCTTTTAAAAAAAATTTCTGATATTTTTTCTCTTTTATCTTCATAATAATTTATATGACCATAAACTATTTTCATTAAATTTAAATATTTTTTTTCAAGAATATTTTTACTGCTTGACCGATATATGAATATTGATAATATAAATAACAAAAAAAGATTTAATATTGAACTTTTATTAGTTTGTGAAGCATTTAAATCACGTAAAATTAATGAACCAATAATTCGGACGTCAAAAAGTTTAATAAAATTTTCTCTATTAAAAAAAATTCTAATTAATAATTTGAGTATTTTTGATTTTTTGTATAAATCAAAAAAATATTGAGTATTTTTTATTTCTTCGAATTTTAATCTTTTATGTAAGTATTTGTTTTTTGATAATTTTTGTTTCATTTTTTTTTACAGCAGTTAGATAAAACTTTCTAATAAATAGATTTTTTTATTTTTTATATGGAAATTTTATTGGATAACTTTAAATTTTTAAATTTTTTTTATTTAATATATCTATGTTATCTTATTTATAATGACACAAAGAAAAGGTTTCGTCAACTAATAAAATTTTTAATTTATTTTTTAAATTATAATAATTCTTATTAAGAAAATTTATTATTTAATAGAATAAAAGACTTAAGTCTATTTAGAATGGGCGAACGACGGGAATTGAACCCGCGCGTGGTGGATCCACAATCCACTGCCTTAATCCACTTGGCCACGTCCGCCCTTTATGAAAAAAAATATATATAAATATAAAATGACCTTAGAGATTTAAAATCTCTAAGATCATTGTTTTTTCGTAAGTTATTATCCTTATCTCAAAAATTTTTCATTTTAAGATTTTGACCGAGTTATTATTTTTATTATAATTTTTTTTTTCTCATTAGAGAAAAAGCTAATAAAAATACTAACCGTTTACGGAAGGAGCTTCAACAGAAGCTAAATCTAGAGGGAAGTTGTGAGCATTACGTTCATGCATAACTTCCATACCAAGGTTAGCACGGTTGATGATATCAGCCCAAGTATTAATTACACGACCTTGACTATCAACAACAGATTGGTTAAAGTTAAAACCATTTAAGTTGAAAGCCATTGTGCTAATACCTAATGCAGTAAACCAAATACCTACTACAGGCCAAGCAGCCAAAAAGAAGTGTAAAGAACGAGAGTTATTAAAGCTAGCGTATTGGAAAATTAATCTACCAAAGTAACCATGAGCAGCTACAATATTGTAGGTTTCTTCTTCTTGACCAAACTTATAACCTGCATTAGCAGACTCATTCTCAGTAGTTTCTCGGATTAAACTTGAAGTTACTAAGGAACCATGCATAGCACTAAATAGAGATCCGCCGAATACACCAGCTACACCTAACATGTGGAATGGATGCATAAGTATGTTGTGTTCAGCTTGAAACACAATCATAAAATTAAAAGTACCAGAGATCCCTAAAGGCATACCGTCAGAAAAGCTTCCTTGACCAATAGGATAGATCAAGAAGACAGCAGTAGCAGCTGCAACAGGAGCTGAATATGCAACAGCAATCCAAGGACGCATACCTAAACGGAAGCTAAGTTCCCATTCACGACCCATGTAGCAAGCTACACCAAGTAAGAAATGAAGAACAATTAGTTCATAAGGACCACCATTGTATAACCATTCATCAACAGAAGCTGCTTCCCAAATTGGGTAGAAGTGTAAACCAATAGCTGCAGAAGTAGGAATGATAGCACCAGAAATGATGTTGTTTCCGTAAAGAAGAGAACCGGAAACAGGTTCACGAATACCATCAATATCTACAGGAGGAGCTGCGATGAAAGCAATAATGAATACAGAGGTTGCAGTTAATAAAGTAGGGATCATCAATACACCGAACCATCCAATGTAAAGGCGGTTTTCAGTGCTGGTAACCCAGTCGCAGAAGCGACCCCATAAGCTTGCGCTTTCGCGTCTTTCTAAAGTTGCGGTCATGATAAAACTTGGTTTGTAAAATAATAATAAGTTACCCAAGTGTATAAACTTGTTAAATTATAGTATTACACAAAACGTATTATTATGTCAACTGATCTTTAAATTTTCAATATTTTTTATAATTGTTATAATGCTAAATTTTCATTTAAATATTTTTTCTATATGCTTTTATATATATTTTTTTTATATTTATTTCTATATATATTTTTTTATATTTATATATAGATATAAACATTCAAAATTTGCTATAAATTTTAGATCTCTAGAAATTTTTTTTGGGTTGCCCGGGGCTCGAACCCGGAACTCGTCGGATGAAAGTGGATGAATCTATTTTATAAAAGAAAAAACAAAATCACCTCTTCCCAAACCGTGCTTGCAATTTTAATTGCACACGGCTTTCTCTATGTATTTATTTTCTAATAAATTTTATTCTTTTAAATTACGTTTTTATTATTATTTAATGTTTATTATTATTTAATGAAAATAAAGTTTTTAATTAATTAAAAAAAAAATTCCTTTAATTATTTCTTTTATGTAATGAACTTGCCAAATAGTTTATTTGAATAATATCAAGATACCAAAATTTTTTTATAAAAGGATACATTTTAGAAAATCCTAAGCAAATTAATTTTTGTTTTTTGGAAAAAAAAGATTTTGCAAAAGAATTAGAATTATGTTCTTTCCATACAAAACGTATTGTACTTTTATGTTTACAAGCCAATGTTTTAGCACATGAAAAGCGAAGTATATACTGTATTTGATATATATTTTTTTTATCTATGCATCCACTATAATAATAAAAAATATTTTTCCAAATTTGATTAAAACGATTAAAAATTTCATCATCTGTTAAAGTAGTCCAAGCTAATTTACTAATAGGATATCCTGACATATTACAAAATTTTTCTTTAGCTAATAATCTAATTATTGATAAGATTGGAGTAATAGAATAAACTTCTTTATTAGCAAGATTATTTTTGAATAAATTATTTAATATTTTAGTTCGAATCATAATTGTTTTTGTTTCGATACTAAAAATATATCCTAAAAACGAAAAGCAATTTTTAGAAACTTTTTTTATAGATATTCTATATGGCTTAATTAAAAAATGAAAATAATATTTTAAAAAATTAAAAAAAAAAAATTTCCATTTTTCTGCTAAATAATTAGGACTTTTAATTGCTAAAATATAATTATTTTCATATTTTACGTAATGAAAAGATATTTTTTTTTTATAAAAAAAAAATTGAGATTTAACCCATAAAGGATTTATAATATGTTTAATTTTTTTAGTACAATTAGTTTGCTCAAGTAAGGATAAATAAGATAATGACTTAAAGCAATTAAAATCTTTCCATAAAGTAGCTAAAAAAAATTCTAATTCATAAATATGAGAATGCCATAAAAATAATGATAATCTAGTCATTTCTTTTTCATAAAAAAAAAAACTTGTATCTAAAATAATTAACTTTTTATTTTTGTAAAAAAGAAATCGTAATAAATGTAGAAAAGAAGCATCTTGAATACGTCGACGAAAAGTTCGAATAAGAAATTCCGGATGAAAAAAATAAGGTATTTTTGTATTAAGAATATAATTTGAATGTAAAAAGTTATCTTCTATAAATGGAAATACAGAATGAATAGATTGAAAACTAGTCCACTCCTGAAATTTTTTTATAAAGGGTTTTTTTACTTGTACAACAAAAGAATTTTCTAAAATTACAGTAACTCCTTCTCGAAGTGCTCTTGAATAAAAATCATTATGATGATTAGCATCCAAAAATTTATTAAATTTTGTCTTCGAATTTTGTAAATTTTTTTCGTAACGTATTTTATAAATTAAACGTTTTAATATGAAAAAACTAAAGTTTTCGTTTAAATTTAAATTTTCTATTTTTTTTAAATTCAGTTTCTTTAAAAAACGATTATAAGCAATTGCATAAAGATCATCTTGAAATAAAAGTGAATATAAAAAACGATTTTTTCCTAAATTTTTTTGTTTAATTTTTTGTAGCTTCTCAATTTTAAATAAAACCTCAGCTATGGTTCTCATAGGAGTAACCTCTTAGAAATAAAATAATACATAGTGCAATCTATTATAAAAATAAGTAAATATTAATGAATTTATAAAAATTTATAAAAATTTTTTATTTTCATTAGTTCATTTTTTTCAATCTTTTATTAAATTGATTTGATTGCTCTCCTAACTTCTAAAATAATAAATTTTTTTTAGTTTTTTAAGTCAGTACACTGATAATTTATTTACATTTTCTTAATATTTAGGATTCATTTTCAGTAAAAAAAAACTCTATATAGAGTTAAACCTCTTTTATAATGACTGTTAATTTGCTTCTAACGTTTAATTAACAAAAAGAGTTCAAATATAGTTTTTATAATTTTTGAATAGAAGCTCGTTCTTCTGGTTTTACTTCCGATTTAAGCAATTTAGCTTTATCCATTAATTTCCCGACCTGAAATAAAATTTTATTGAAATAAAAAAAACGACATGCTATTTTTTCTGATAAATTTCTTTTTGAGATAAGTCGTAGTCTTACAAACCTGTCAATAGTTTGGATGATTTTATTAGTCATCTAAATGTATTAAATTTTTTAGTCGCACTTAAAAGCCGAGTACTCTACCATTGAGTTAGCAACCCTTATTTTTTAATCTATTAAGTATTTTTCTTTGTAGAAAAAATTTTCACGAAAATAAAAAAAATTCTATGAAATTTTTAGTATAGCTAATAAATAATAAGTAAAAAACATATAAAATAATTATATGTTAATAAATTATTTTTGTCAATGCCAAATGAAATTAAAATATAATTTTTATTTCTTTATTAATAAATTTAATTATTTTATTTAAAAAAAAAGAGTTTAAGCTTTTTTATTTTATTAAAAATGAAAAAGCTTAAACTCTTTTTTTTATTTATTTAAATTCAATTTATTTTTTATAGAATCTAAAAAAAAATAAAAAATATTGCTAATATTAAAAGTGTTTTTAATTGGAATAAGAAGAACTAGATAGATATATAGAAAAAGGAAAAAAAATGGATAATAGAACAACAATTGAATAGGACCAAAAAAGGGACTCATAAATTTCTCCTAAAATTTACGTTCAAATATTTTCTTTTTTTAATAAAATTTTTATAAAAAAAAGAAATTTTTTCTTTGTAATTATATTTTTACTTCCAAAAAATTTAAGCACTTAATGCTTCTTTAGCAGCGTACATTATTTCAACAGTAATATTCGTAATATTATTTTGTCTCGCAAATTTTTCAGTATTTCTTTTAATCTTACCTCTAACAAAACCAGGAATTTTATTTAATTCCAATTGACTTTCATAATTCCAAGTTAAATCAGTATCTGTTGAAAGTGATTTAGTAATTACTTCTTTTGTATCATGACCACCAAAAATTTCTAAAAGATGATCTTCCATACCTAAAGTAAAAGAATTATAAATCAAATCTGCTATTTGATTAGTACCTTCGTACCCTAAAAAAGGTCGATATCCTAAAGGAAAATTTTGAATATGAACTGGTGAAGAAATAACTCCACAGGGAATATCAAGACGTTTACCAATATGACGTTCCATTTGAGTACCAAATATAGCAGATGGCTCTATACGAGCAATCATATCCCCTACTTCAGTATGATTATCTGTAATTAATATTTCATCACAAAATCCTTTAACTTGTTCTTTAAACCATTCTCCATCATGTTTACAATAAGTACCTGTACAACTAACACGAATTCCCATTTCTCTAGCAAGTATTCTAGTTATTGAAGCAGCATGAGTTGCATCTCCAAAAACAACTGCTTTTTTTCCTGTTAAATTCTGACAATCAATAGATCGTGAAAACCAAGCAGCTTGAGAAATAAATCTTGTCTGCTGATCAATATAAGATTCATAATGAAATGTTTTATTTAAAGCTAAATTATTAACATGTTTCTGTATTTGTCGAATACAGTCAGCTATATCAACAATTCCCATAGGTGTTGTAGATATATAAGGCATTCCAAAATTTTTCTCTAAATAAATTGCTGTCATTAAACCTACTTCACGATAAGGGACTAAATTAAACCAAGCTTTTGGTAAATTTTGAAGATCTTGTACAGATCCACCTTCAGGAATTACTTGATTAATTTTAATATTCAAATCTTGTAATAAACGTTTCAATTCACGACAATCATGTTGATTATGAAAACCTAATGTGAAAATTCCAATTATATTTGCAGAAGGTTCTTTGGTTATAGATTGATCTAATGTTCTTTCTTTATGAGCTTTTTCTAAATAATAGCGTACTACTTGTTCTAAAGTTCTATCAGCAGCTTGAAGTTCATTAACGCGGTAATGATTTACGTCCGCCAAAATTACATCTGAATTAGAAATAAGAGATGCTCTATTTACAAAATTTTGTAAATCCTCTTGTAAAATACTAGAAGTACATGTGGGTGTTAATACAATCAAATTTGGGCATTCTTCTTTATCTTTTCGAACTATATTGTCAACTACTTTTTCTTGAGATCCACGTGCTAATACATGACGATCTACTATACTAGCTGTTACAGGAGTAAAATCCCTTTCTCTTTCTAACATAGAGCGCATTACATTAAAGTAATCATCTCCTAAAGGAGCATGCATAATAGCATGAACATTCTTAAAAGAACTAGCTACTCGAAGAGTTCCGATATGAGCAGGTCCAGCATACATCCAATAAGCTAATTTCATAAATAATAATCTCTCTTCAAATTTCAATAATTAAAAATATGATCTTTTTTATTCTACATCATAGAAAAAACCTTTGCCATATTATATAATTGTTATAATATTTAATTTTTAATACAATAGATTAAATTTAATAATATTTTTAATAAATTATTTTTCTAATCGTTTTTTTTATCTTATTTGTATTTCTTAAAGATATTAGATCTGGGACGGAAGGATTCGAACCTCCGAATAACAGGGCCAAAACCTGGCGCCTTACCACTTGGCCACGCCCCATTAATATCTACTATTAGTAAATCTTGATATTAATATTTTGTCAATATTTTAATAAATTTTTTCTTAATTTTATTATTAAAAAAATATTATTTTATTTTGATTAAACAACGAATTATAAGGTAAACAAATATTAAAAATCTATAACCTCTTTGATGCTAATAGAACCTATAGTAAGATATATCGAAGAGCTTTCATTAATTAATGAAGTTTTTTCATGTTTTATTAAATTATATTATAACAAATTTTTTGGAGAACATAAATGCTAGCTATATTCAATATTTATCTAGATACCGCCTTTGATTTAAATGGTATAATTTTGGCTAAATTACCTGAAGCTTATGCTATTTTTGACCCAATTGTAGATGTAATGCCGATTATACCTTTGTTTTTCTTTCTTTTAGCTTTCGTTTGGCAAGCTTCTGTAAGTTTTAGATAAATTTTTTTTTATTAATTTTGTTGTATTTAAAAATATTGTATTACTTCTTTTATTTATTTCGTAGCCGGAGGTGATGTTTTTTCACTTCCGTCTATTATGTAGATATATATTATGTAGATATAATAAATATATAATCAATTTAATTATCTTAATAATTTTTTAATAAAAAATTAAATAAATTTAATTTTTTATTAGAATCTAAATTAATTTATTTTTTTATTTACAAATATTTATTTTATTTTTTTAATTTTATTGATTACCTTTTTTTCCGCTATTAGATCTAAATAGTAAAATGATTAATTATAATGATTTTAATTTTATTTTAAGAAGAGGTTTGAATCCCTCTTTCTTCATTATTTCAATTAAGTAAAAATAAAAAAATTATACTTGTTTTTTGTTTTCGTATTTCAAAGTTGAACTTTTAATCTATTCTATTCTACCTCTAGTAATAATCCCGGAGATTACGTCATGCTTACTCTTAAGCTGTTCGTCTATACAGTGGTTATCTTTTTTGTTTCTCTTTTTGTCTTTGGATTTTTATCAAACGATCCTGGACGTAATCCTGGACGTAAAGAATAAATTATTTTTCAAATTTGTAGAGATTTCTGGATTAAAGGAGAGAGAGGGATTCGAACCCTCGATACAAATAATTTGTATAACGGATTAGCAATCCGCCGCTTTAATCCACTCGGCCATCTCTCCAAATCAAAAAATTATTTTTACTTTAACATAGTGTTAAAGTAGAAGTCTATACTATGTAAATAATAATGATATTATATTGTGTATAAAATTATAATATAAAAAGATTAAAATAAAATTTAAAAGACAAAGTTTATTTTTAATTATACTAGTCTTATATTTTGTTTTAGCCCAGCCAGATACTGGCCAGGCCGCTTTTTTTGCGAATATCATAAACAGATAGAAGATTAAAAAATTATTGATATAATTCTTTACCTAATCTCAAAGCTAAAATACCCGTTATAAAAGCACTTACAAGAGCTACAATAATTTGACCGTCTGAAATGGATGTCATTTTTTTCTCTCCTAATAATTCCTAATATGAACCATAAATTAATTCAGAAATTTTACTAATTAATATATTTTTATTATTTTAAATTTATTTTTTAGTGAATAGGTTCTTTACTATTGTACTAATCTTAATTCTTTATGGCTATAGATATTTTAAATAAAATTATTTATTGTAATTACTTAAAAAATTAAATTGATTTTTTTTCGATTTTATATGAGCATCAATTAAAAAATAGAGAGGTTGATTCCGAATGAATTTAGAAGTTATTGCACAGCTTACTGTTCTGGCTTTAATAGTCGCATCAGGTCCATTGGTAATTGCTTTATTAGCAGCTCGTAAAGGTAATTTATAATTTTACAAAGCCATCTCCGAAAATAAAATAGCTTTTTTTAGTTATTAAATCTTCGGAGATGAAGTTTAAATAAGAAAGTCAAAAAATTATTGAACAGAAAACAAAAAATTATGATATAATGTTTTTAACGCGGGTATAGTTTAGTGGTAAAAGTGCGATTCGTTCTATAATCAACTAAAGTATAGTTGAAGGATCTTTAAGATTATTTAAAATCTTAATTGATAACTTTATTTTTAAAATGATTTAAAATCTTTCCTATAAATAAAATAGGAAAAGCATCATTCCTGTAATAATTAAAATTCGTAAATTTTTTTTTTACATTTTACAAAAGCAACGCGGAATGTTTTTAAAAATATATTTATATATATATTTTTTTTTACTAAAATCTATGGACAGAAAATCAAAAATATTTTTTTTATCGTAACTAAATCTTTAATTGAATAAAAAAAACTTTAAAGCAAATTAGCCTTAAAATAATAAATTTAGTTTGCTAAATTTATTAATATATTTATTAAAAGCCCGGTAAAAAATATTTTCCTAATGATTGGTTTAGATAGAAATAAGGAACGAGGTAATTAAAAATCTATTTTAAAATAATAAAAAATAAATTTTTAAAAGGATCATCTAAAAAGTGACATATTGAAAATATAAAAACTAACATAGGTGTTATAGATATATTAATATAATAAAAAATAATTTTTTTAAAAATTTGAATATATAATTGAAGAATTTCAATTTTTATAAAGGAGCCGTATGACACTAAAGTTTCATGTTCGGTTTTGAAATAGAGATGTTAATTATATAAAACGTCGACTATAACCCTTAGCCTTCCAAGCTAATGATGCGGGTTCGATTCCCGCTACCCGCCTTTTCCTCATTTAAAATTTTTAAAAAATTCAATAAAAAAATAACTATTTTTTATTGAATTTTTTAAAAATTTTCTATTGTTTTAAAATTTTTAATAAAAATTACTTTTTAAAATTTATTATAGTTTATGATAAAATAAAAGCGTCCATCGTCTAATGGATAGGACAGAGGTCTTCTAAACCTCCGATATAGGTTCAAATCCTATTGGACGTAATTATTATCAAAAGATATTAAAAAATTTAAATACAATATTTATCAATTCTTTTTTTATTTCTAATCCAATTTTTTTATCAAAACGAAAAAAGTCAAAAAATTTTTGTCTTTTTTTTTCTCTCTCAAATAAAAAAATTAGATTTTTATTTTTCTTCTTGAAGTAAAAAAAGTTCAGTATGTTCTTTAATAGCTTCTTTTAAAATAATTTCTGCTTGTTCTGTAAAAATTTTTGTAGAACGGACAATTTCTGCAAATTGGGGTTTATTAGTTATTAAATACTCACGTAATTGAACAAGAAATTTTTTTACTTGACTTGTTTCTAATATATCTAAATATCCATTTACTCCAGTATAAATAGTAGCTACTTGTTCTTCTACCCCTAAAGGAGAAGATTGAGATTGTTTAAGTAATTCACGTAATCTTTGGCCTCTTGCTAATTGATTTTGAGTAGCTTTATCAAGATCAGAGGCAAATTGTGCAAATGCTTCTAATTCGGCAAATTGAGCTAATTCTAATTTTAACTTTCCAGCTACTTGTTTCATAGCTTTAATTTGAGCTGCAGATCCTACTCTAGATACGGAAATACCTACATTAATTGCAGGACGAATTCCTGCATTAAATAAATCTGCTGATAAAAATATTTGTCCATCAGTAATAGAAATAACATTAGTCGGAATATAAGCTGAAACATCTCCCGCTTGGGTTTCAACAATAGGTAAAGCAGTCATACTTCCTTCGCCTAATTGAGAACTTAATTTAGCAGCTCTTTCTAAAAGGCGAGAATGTAAATAAAAAACATCACCTGGGTAGGCTTCACGACCTGGAGGTCGTCTTAATAAAAGAGACATTTGTCTATAAGCTTGTGCTTGTTTAGAAAGATCATCATAGATTATTAGAGTATGTTGTTTACGATACATAAAGTATTCCGCTAAAGCAGCTCCTGTATAAGGAGCGAGATACTGTAAAGTAGCAGGAGAATTAGCAGTTTCAGCTACTACAATTGTATATTCTAATGCACCACGTTCTTCAAAAGTATTAACTACTTGAGCTACAGAAGATGCTTTTTGTCCAATAGCTACATAAACACATATTACATTTTGACCTTTTTGATTCAAAATAGTATCTATAGCTACTGCTGTTTTACCGGTTTGTCGATCTCCAATAATTAATTCACGTTGACCACGTCCAATAGGAATCATAGAATCAATAGCAATAAGACCTGTCTGCATTGGTTCATATACAGAACGTCTTGAAATAATACCCGGAGCTGAAGATTCAATTAATCTAAATTCTGAAGCTAAAATTTGACCTTTACCATCAATTGGTTGAGCTAAAGCATTAACAACACGACCTAAATAAGCCTCACTTACAGGTATTTGAGCAATTTTACCTGTTGCTTTTACAGAACTACCTTCTTGTATAGTTAAGCCATCACCCATTAAAACAACTCCAACATTATCTGATTCTAAATTTAAAGCAATACCTATAGTACCATCTTCGGATTCAACAAGTTCACCAGCCATTACTTTATCAAGACCATAAATACGTGCAATACCGTCCCCTACCTGAAGTACAGTGCCAATATTTACAACTTTTATTTCTTGATTGTATTGTTCTATTTGTTTACGGATAATGCTGCTAATTTCGTCAGGTCGAATATTTACCATTAGCGTTCGTTAATAATTTTTTAAAAAATGAAACTAATGAAAGCTAATTATTTGTGCTTTCTATGGCTCTAAGTAGCCCAATATGATAATCAATCATACGTGAATGTAATTCGTTATTCAAACGGTTGTTCAAAGCTTCTAACGTTCTTTCTAGTGCAAGGCGAGAAACTTGTTGTCGAACTTGCTCGATTGCCCTTTGTTCTTCAAAACGAATAGTAGCATTTTTTGAATCTTCTAATCGTTTAGAATCTTCATCAGCAGCATAAATTAGCTCCTGTTTTTCTTTCTCTATCTGAGATAATCCATTTACGCGAATTTCATCGGCTTTTACCCTTGCTCGTTGTAAGCGAGTTCGAGCTTGATTAAGTTTATCAGTAGCTTCTTTATAGCGCTCTTCTGCATCATTAATCGTACTCAAAATATTTTGTTTACGATTACTTAATAAATTATTTAATGAAAGTAGATTATTTATCTAAAAATTTTCACAGATTAAAAATCTCTTCCCAAACCGAACATGAATCTTTTAATTCATTCGGCTTTCTCGCTTAGTTTTTATACCGAGCCTGTCCTTGTTCATAATTATCTATTTGTTTATAAATTTATTTTTATAAAATTTTTTGTTTAAAGATATTTTGAGGACTCTTCTGACAAAAATTATTATATTTTTTAATTATCAGTAAGGTTGTTTTTTTAAATAATTTTATATCAGAATTTTATATAGGTTGTCAATTTAGCACAAAGAGCCGAAACTGGCTATTTTTAGGAGATAATAACAATTTATTTAATAAATAATAAATTTAAGAATTATATTGATATGAGTGTTATATATCAAACTACTCTCCAAATACGTTTTTCATAGAAATATATGAAAATATTAAGGGGGAAAGAAAACCCCCAAAAGTGCTTAGACTTTAAGCAGTTTAGCTTTAACCATTTTCCAAATATTCCTTAATCAGTTAGTAATTTTTGCTGATTTTACGAAATGCTATAGTTGTTCCAAAATTTGTTTAGATTTGGAAGTAATTCGTTGGAATTCTACATTTTCTTTATATAACTGGATCATTCCAGCTGTTTTATTTAAGTAACTAACCCGCACACACTCCCTTTCCGAAGTAAACTAATAAACTAAGCACTACACTTAAATTAATTAAATTTGTTTCTAAAAGGTTTGTATTTAAGCCAAAATTTCCAGCAAGAGGCCAATAACCTGAAGAAATAACTAAACTAATAATATCTTTCATACTCTCTCCTATGAATAGGTTATCTAAGTTTTATAGAGTCTCTTTTACTTAAAGTCATTCGTTTTTAAACAGAAACTAATTTAGTTTAAATTTAAGTCTAAAATTTTTTTTTTTTCAAATATAATTAGAAAATACTTTGTTTGCTTTACTTCCTGCTATACAAAAGTCACAAAGATTTTTTTTTATCTAAAGTAGCACGAAAGTAAATTTTTTGCTCAATTTAATTATTAGTTTCTCTAAAAAATAAGTTATATAACTTATTTTTTAGAGAAATTAATAATTAAATTAAAAAATATGAAACTTTCAAAATATCTAACATTAAACGAAAGGGTTTGCAAATGAAAGTGCTAAAGCAACAACCAATCCATAAATAGTTAAAGCTTCCATAAAAGCTAAACTTAATAGCAAAGTACCTCGAATTTTACCTTCCGCTTCTGGTTGTCTAGCAATACCCTCTACAGCTTGACCCGCAGCAGTACCTTGACCAATACCAGGTCCAATAGAAGCTGAACCTACAGCTAATCCAGCAGCAATAACAGACGCAGCAGAAATTAAGGGGTTCATTATAATATCCTCTAACCAGAATTGAAAAAAGTTAATAAAACTTATTCTCCATTGCTTATTTATATCCTTAATATAAAAGAAATTAAATTAAAGCAGTTAATAACTCAAAATGTCTCTTTACAAAGTGATAGTATCACTAAAAAAGAAAAATTAAAAAATATTTTTTTATTTAAAATAAAATATATTTAACTAAAATGTAAATTTATTTAAAAATTTAAGCCTTTTTTTTTTTTTTAATGGAATTCCAAAAATTTTATTAATTACTAATATTTTTTCTTATTATACCTCATAATTTTTTTTTAGTTCAATTTTGAAATATAAATAAATTAAATAATTTTATTTAAAACTTAATGATGACCTTCCATAGATTCTCCTATATAAGCCGCAGCTAAAGTTGCAAATATTAGAGCTTGAATAGCACTTGTAAATAATCCTAAAAACATCATAGGTATAGGAACTACTAAAGGTACTAAAGAAATAAGAACAGCAACAACTAATTCATCAGCTAATATATTTCCAAAAAGTCGAAAACTAAGTGATAAAGGTTTTGTAAAATCTTCTAAAATATTAATTGGTAAAAGTACCGGAGTTGGTTGGATATATTTACCAAAATAGTTTAAACCTTTTTTATGTAGGCCTGCATAAAAATATGCTACTGATGTTAATAATGCTAAAGCAACAGTTGTATTAATATCATTTGTAGGCGCAGCTAGTTCTCCATGAGGTAATTCAAATATTCTCCAAGGAAGTAGAGCGCCTGACCAATTAGAAACAAAAATGAACAAAAACATAGTTCCTATAAAAGGAACCCAAGGTCGATATTCTTCTTCTCCGATTTGAGTTCTAGTTAAATCTCTAATAAATTCTAAAATATATTCAACAAAATTTTGACCATTTGTTGGAATTGTTTGTAAATCTCGAGTCGCTAAAACAGCAAGACTTAAGAGAATAGCAATAACAATCCAGGAAGTTATAAGTACCTGTGCGTGGACTTGAAAACTGCCTATTTGCCAATAGAAGTGTTGACCTACTTCCACACCAGATATTTCATATAAATTATTGAGTGTGCTAATGGAAAATTGTGCAGTATACATATTACCCCTTCTAAGAATTAACTATAAAAAAAAAAAAATAGAAATGATTTTTATAAAAATTTTCATTTCTTTAAATATTTTATTGTTTTAAATATTTATTATCATGTTATAACATATTTGTTACAATAAAATCTTTATTTTTATTGTAATATATTTTTAAGTTTTAAAATAGTAATTAATAATAAAATAAAAAAGTTGAATTTTTATAAAATAATTATTCTAATTTCACAGAATTATAACGACCTTCACAAATAGCTAATGTTAATTTATTTAAAATCCAACGAATTGAAGCTCTAGCATCATCATTGGCTGGAATTGGTATATCTGTAAGATCTGGATTACAATCTGTATCAACTAAACAAATTGTTGGAATACCTAAAGTTATACATTCTTGAATAGCAGTAAATTCTTTTTGTTGATCTATTATTATTACAATATCTGGTAAACTTGTCATATATTTAATTCCACCTAAATATTTTCGAAGTTGAGTCAATTGTCTTTTTAAATTTGCCGCTTCTCTTTTAGGAAGTTGATTAATTATTCCTGTACTTTCTTTTTTTTCCAAATCTTTAAATCTTTGAAGCCGTTTTTCAATAGTAGACCAATTAGTTAACATACCACCAAGCCATTTTTGATTTACATAATGACAACGAGCTTTTATAGCAGCTAATGCAATTAAATCAGCTGCTTGATATTTTGTTCCTACTATCAAAAATTGTTTTCCTTTACTTGATGCATTAAATACTAAATCACAAGCTTCTGATAAAAATCGAGCTGTTTGACTAAGATTTATAATATGAATACCTTTCCGTTCTGTAAAAATATAAGAGGCCATTTTAGGATTCCATTTTCGAGCTTGATGACCAAAATGTACTCCTGCTTCCATCATTTCTTCTAAATTTATATTCCAAACTTTTTGTTTCATTTATATTATTATCTCTTTTTCTAAATTAAATTTTATAATCTACTTTTGTATTTAGATTAAACTATTACATTTTTTTTTATTGTAGAAATTTTATTATTTAGTATTTTTTAATTAACTAATCAAATATATTTATTAATATGAATTTCAGAAAGTTGCTGTTTTAATTTTTTATGGATAATTTCTGAACTACAAAAAATAGAAGATTTTTTATATAAAAAAACATCTTTTACTTTATTATGAAATAATTGAATTTTTTTTTTTTTTAATAATATATTTTTTTGTTTTTCTAAAGTTATTTGCCAAATTATTTCTTGACATCCAGTACCTGTAGGCACTATTCCACCAAGAATAACATTTTCTTTTAATCCTTTTAACCAATCAATCCGACCTCGTAAAGCAGCTTTTGCTAACACTCGTGTAGTTTCTTGAAAACTAGCTTCTGATATGAAACTTTGAGTATTAAGAGATGCTTTTGTTATTCCTAATAGTACAGGTTTATAAGGAATAACTTCTTCTAAAGCACGATTCATTCTTTTTGCTTTTGAAAATTCAATTAATTCTCCAGGTAAGAAACCATTTGTCATACCATCTTCTAAAGTAAGGACTTTAGAAGTCATTTGACGTACAATAATTTCTATATGTTTATCCGATATTTGTACTGATTGTGATCGATAAACTTTTTGAATTTGATCAACCAAATGTATTTGATTTTGTTCCATACTAATTCGTGCACTAAGGAAAAATCCCCAAAGGCTTCCAAAAAATTTGGTCATATCTTTATTCCAGTCTTCAAAACCTTTTTCTAAATTAATAGAGACTGAATTAATTGGACGGGCTTCTAATAATTGTTCAACTTTAGGAAGTCCTTGAATAATATCTCCGGATTTTAATCTTTCATATACTAAAGTTATTAAAGTATCTCCTTCTTTTATAATCTCACCATAATTATTATGAATTGTCGCTCCTCCAGTCGCTAAATATGGCTTAGCTAATCTGACTATTAAAGAGTTAAAATTAATAGCTATAATTTGACCAGATTCATAAAATTGTTGATATTCAGCTATAAATAAACCTTCACAAATAAAATGTCCAAGATTAGATAATTGAACTCGTTTTTCTAATGGGAGAAATAAAGGAAAAGACCAACTTAACAAATCAAAATTAAATTTTCGATTTAAAAATAGTTTATAAATTGTTTTATTTTCATCTAAAAAATACCATTTAATATTTTGTATTTCATTTTTAGAACTATCAAGTATTGAAAAATTAATAGTATTATATTTTAGTAAAAAAAATGGTTGAAAAAATTTTGTAATATTTTGTAAATAGCCTAAAAGACCAAAAAATTCCATAAAATCCAATTGCATAAAAGTTTTTCGTAGTGGTAGATTAAAATCTTCAATTATTTTTTTTGAATCTAATTTTCTATTTAATTTATTTTTAATCAAAGTAATATTATTAGAAACATACTTTTTTTCTAATTTAGTACAAAAAAAATTTTTTATATTTTTTCTTTTCACATTTTTATTTTTTTCATTAAATAAAATAGTTTGAAATAAATTAGATGGAGATAAAATAAGAAAAAAAAAATCTTCTTGATTTTTATTTGATGGAATACGAATAGTACCTTGATCTTTACTAAATAATTTATTTTCGTCAGTAGTATATCGATTAGTAATATAATTTTGTTTATTAAATAAAGATTTTAAAATAATATTATTATTTTTTTTTTCAATTTCCAAATCCAAATATTTTATTAAATTAAATTGAAGAAAATTTTTAAAGTTTTTATTAATTTTTATTTTTATAGAAGAAATAGAAACTTCTTTTATAAAAAATTTTGTTTCCCAATCTAATACTAAGCAACTTTGAACAAAATAAATATTATTATTATTAACTATTTCAATTTCTTCATTATCTTCATAAAGAAGGTAATGAACAGTTTTTATTTTAATAGTTTTTTGTTTTTCAAAAAAATCTATAAAAAAAGGTATTGGTAATTTAAAATTATTAAAGTTATTAAATTTGATTTTATATTCTATTGCAGGTCTAATTAAAAAAAAGGAATTTTCTTTAGAAAAAATAACCCATTCCAAATAAACCCAATTTTTATATTGAAAGTGTTCGAAAAATTTTTCTTTAGGTGGTATAAAAATACCATTTTGTTTAGAAAACTTTTGTGCTACTTTAGGATAATATATATTTCCAGGTAATATTTTTATTTTAAAACCATGAGTTTTTTTTTTTATTCTAACCAATCCAGTTACTTTACTAGTAATAGTTGAAGTAATTTTTGTACCTTTTTGAATAAAACTATTATTTTTTATTAAAATGGAAGAAGAAGAAAATGATTGATCCAAATTATAGATTTCTTCAGGAAGAAAAAAAAAATTCCCTTCTTTAATTACTTGATATCTTGATCTAAAATCTTTTGTTTTTTTATCTTTAAAAAGTTCATTTTTTTTATTAACTAAATAAGTTTTGATATTACCATATTTTATAGTTCCTGAATTTTTTATTGTATATCTATAATCATTTAAAACAGCAAATATATCATTTTTTTGTAAAATTCTATTTTTTGGAATTTTAAATTTGATTTTAAAAGAAAACTTTTTTTCATTTTTTTTTATCTTCCTAAAAAAATAAAAATTTTTTTCTTTTTTTTTTAATACTAAAAAGCTGTAAGCATATATAATAATATTAGAATAATTAAAACTCCAAATTTTATTTGAAAAAATATATTTAATTTTTGAATAATTTAAATTTTGTTTTGCAACAGGAAGTTGAGTATCTAATTTATCTTGATTACGATAAAATATAAATGAAGCCTCATTAGATTTATAAAAATTTCCGGATAATATCCATATATGGCCTGCTGTACGTAACAAATGAACATTACTATGTATATATTCAGATGCGTGCTGAACTTTTGTACTCCAATGCATCTCTCCAGCTAAAGTAGAATAAATATATTTTTGAATTTTCTCTTTGAAAGGAGATATTTTAGCACGTATTTCCGCAATAATTTGTTTTGATTCTATATATTGATTATTTTGGACTAACAGTACACTTTGAGATGGAATAATCAATTTATGTATTTTTTTCTTACTCTCAATATTAACAGATAAATTATTATGACAAATCCAAGCAGGATGTCCATGTCGTGTACGTGTAGGATAAACTAATTTTGTATCAAATTTAATAATTCCATTAAAAGGAATTCGTACATGTTCTGCAATATCACCTGTAAAAACGCCACCAGTATGAAAAGTTCTTAATGTTAATTGAGTTCCTGGTTCTCCAATAGATTGACCTGCAATAATACCTACAGCCTCTCCTAATTCTATTAAATTACCATGAGTCAAACTCCAGCCATAGCATAATTGACAAATCCAAAACATACTTTTGCAGATCAAAGGAGAACGTATAGAAATTGGTTTTATTTGAAAATTATTTATTAGTGAATTAGCAAGCTTTGCTGTAATATCTTGATTACGCATAGCAATACATCTATCATTTATATAAAAATGATCTGATAATACACGACCAATTAATTTTTGTTGACTATTGCTTTTTATATTTTTTTTATAATCTAAAGGATAAATTACAGAAATACCTTGAAAAGTACCACAATCAAATTTGCGTACAACAATATGCTGAACTACCTCAACTAATCTACGTGTAAGATAACCAGCATCGGATGTTCGTACTGCAGTATCAACAACCCCTTTACGAGCACCATAACAAGAAATAATATATTCGGTTAAAGATAAACCTTCACGAAAATTACTTTGAATGGGTAAATCAATAATTTGTCCTTGAGGATCTGACATTAAACCTCTCATACCAATTAACTGATGAACCTGAGATGTACTTCCACGGGCCCCTGAAAAAGACATCATATGTACTGGGTTTAAAGGATCAGTCATTCTAAAATTAGGATTCATTTCTTGTTTCAAATATTCACTTGTAGCATACCAAGTTTCAATTAATTGGCGTAATTTTTCGACGGCATGTACATTTCCATAACGATGATGTTTTTCAGAAATATAACCTTGCTGTTCTGCATCTTGAATCAACCAACCTTTAGAAGGTGCTGTTAAAAGATCATCAATTCCTAATGAAATAGCTGCTTGAGTAGCTTGTTGAAATCCTATAGTTTTAAGTTGATCTAAAATATGTGTTGTATATGTAATACCAAAATGAGAAATTAATCTACCAATAAGCTGTTTTATGCCAGTTCTATCCATTACTTTATTATAGAAGAGCATTTTGACTGGTTCTGCCATAATAAAAAAACCTCTTGATTGTTATAAGCAGGAGTTACCAATAGATTCAAGCCATTTTTTTTTATAAGACTTTTTATTTCCTATTTTGGAAAAAAATCAATATTATATAGTTATAGCGGGTAATGCTCGATTTCGATATTGTGAAGCTTTTAAAGTACCTTGGATAGCTTCTTCGATTTGTTGATTGAAAATAATCCGACCAACTGTTGTACGAATATAAATATTAAGTATTTGTTCTTTTTTGCTTTTTCTAAGTTGGTAATTTTCATAAATTTTAGAAAAAATACCTGATGAATTATATTGAATTTCAATAGGTTTCTCGCGATTAAGGGAAGTAATTATTCGTAAATCGACCTCCCATCGGAGCCATATAGGACTGTGTAAACTAATTTTTTTTTGTTCTCGGGCCCTAATTACATCGTCATAACTACAAAAATATGGTACTTTATTTAAAAATGTTTTATTTTTATAGTCATACTTATAAGGATGTTTTTGATTACCATAAATACCTTGATAATTTTCGATCGTTAATATATAAAGACCAAGAAGCATATCCTGACTTGGTACAGAAACTGGATCTCCTGTAGCAGGAGATAGAAGATTTGTATGAGAAAACATTAATAATCGAGCTTCAGCTTGTGCTTCTAAAGATAAAGGTATGTGAACAGCCATTTGATCTCCATCAAAATCTGCATTAAAACCTCCACAAACTAGAGGGTGCAAGCGAATAGCACGTCCTTTTATTAAAATAGGTTGAAATGCCTGTATGCCTAACCTATGTAAAGTAGGTGCTCGATTTAATAATACAGGATGCCCTTGCATAATTTCTTGAAGTACTTTCCATATAATAGATTCTTTATTTTGAATCATACTTTTAGCTGCTCTAAGATTAGGAGCCAAATACCGTCCAATTAATCCTCGAATAACAAAAGCTTGAAAAAGTTCTATTGCCATTTCTTTAGGCAATCCACATTGATGTAATGGTAATGAAGGGCCAACTACAATAACAGATCGACCTGAATAATCAACGCGTTTTCCAAGTAAATTTTCGCGAAACCTTCCTTCTTTTCCTTCAATAACATCGGAAAAAGATTTATAAGGTCTATTATGACTGTCTTTCATTGGTTGTCCACGAATACCATTATCGATAAGTGCATCTACAGCTTCTTGTACTAATCTTGTTTGACAAACAACTAAACCTCCTGGAGTAGAACCACTTCTAGCTAAAAAATCAATAAGAGTGTTATTTCGATAAATAACTCTTCGATATAATTCATTTAAGTCAGAAGTAATTAATTCGCCTTCACCTAATTCGATCATCGGCCGTAATTCAGGAGGAAGCACTGGTAAAAATGTTAAAACCATCCATTCTGGTTCTATATTTGTTTGAATAAATTGCTTAGCCAATTTTATACGCCTAATTAAAAGATCTTTTCTTCTTTGAATTTTTCGATCTTCCCACTCATTTCCTGTAGATTTCTGTTCTACTAGTTCTTTCCATTCTACATATGCAGAATTTATAACAGTTTGTAAATCTAAATAACTTAATTGTTTTTTAATGGCATCGCCTCCAGTAGCAATTTCTCTATTTCGAAATGCTTCAAATCCACGTGGAGAAAAAAAACGAGGAAAAACTTCTCTCCAAGATTGATCCTCATATTTAAATAAACCTTTTAATTTTAATAAAGTAGGTTTTTTTGAAATAGGTCTAGCAAGAAAAAGATTAGGATAGGTTTTTTCTAAGTCCCCCCCTAAGAACCGGACATGAAAATTTTTTTCATCCGGCTCAAATAGCTCAATAAATTTAATCTATATATTAAATTAATTTATATATATAAATATTATTTTTTAATTAATAGGATAGCTATTTATTACTCAAGTTATATATTTTAATTATATAAAAAAATGAATTTTTAATTAACTGTAGTATATTTTTGAATAATCTTATTTCCTTTAAATGATATATTTTCTTTATAAAAATACCTCCAAATTTTTGGAATTTATAAGGAATTTTCTTGTTCATATTTTTTATTATTTAAATCTTTTAGGTTTTCGTTCTATTTCGATGCTAATAATATTATTTGAAGTATATATGCGATAAATAGACTTCAATAGTCATTTAAAATTTTTGTAATAATTTATTTAACAAAAATAATTTAAAATTTTTTAATTTTACAAAATTTAAGTAACAAAAAAATATATATATATTAATATATATATAAATATAAACCTTAGATAAATTACTCTCTATAACAAAAAATTTGTTTATTTTCTTGAGTTTTATGCTACTTTTTTTAAGAAACATATCAAAATTAGAGATATCCTAATAAATAAAATAGGATAACAGTATTTAGTTAAATCTGTATAATTAAATTTTAGAATCAAGTCACACATCGCAATATACTAGACTTTCTAATTCTTTAAGAGGTTTAGCTAATAAATTTGCAATATAACTAGGAAGACGTTTTAAATACCATACATGCGTTACTGGACATGCTAATTTAATGTATCCCATTCGATATCTTCGAACTCTAGATTCAATAAATTCAACTCCACATTGTTCACAAAATTTCGAATATTTTTCAATTGTTTGATATTTTCCACACGTACAAATTCCACTTTTAATCGGGCCAAAAATCCTTTCACAAAATAATCCATCTTTTTCGGGTTTATGTGTTTTATAATGTAAAGTATACGGTTTAGTTACTTGTCCAACTATTTCTCCATTAGGTAAAATTCTTTCAGCCCAACTACGAATTTGTTCAGGAGAAGCTAATCTAATTCGAAGATGTTGGTGTTTTTCTTGGTGAATCATAAAATTTAAAATTTATTTTTTTTTCATTAAACGTTTTTAAAATTTATTTTTAAATTTTTTTCGAATATAATGGCGTGATCTAATTCTAATGATAAAGATCGTAATTCTCGAACAAGTAACCGAAAAGATTCTGGAGCAGTATTAGGCTTAGGTATTGGTTCTCCAGTAACAATAGCACCAAGTACTTCATATCGAGCATGAATATGATCAGATTTAATAGTAAGCATTTCTTGTAAAATATAAGCAACTCCAAAACCTTCTAAAGCCCAAACTTCCATTTCTCCTACTCTTTGTCCTCCACGTCTTGATCTTCCTCTAAGAGGTTGTTGAGTAACAAGTGCATAAGGTCCACTAGAGCGTGCATGAATTTTATCATCAACTTGATGAATTAATTTCAACATATAAGCTTTTCCTACTGTAACAGGTTGTTCAAATATTTCTCCAGTTCTCCCATCAATTAATCGACTTTTTCCAGGATTTTCAGGTTCAAATAACCAGGGATTTCCTGTTTTTTGTCTTGCTCTGTAGAGTTCAGAAAAAACTAATTTTCTTGAAGCTTCTCGTTCATATCTTTCATCAAAAGGTGTTATTCTATAATGTTTTTTTAGAAAAAATCCGGCTAAACCAAGTAAGCATTCAAAAATTTGCCCTACATTCATTCGTGAAGGTACACCTAAAGGACTTAATACCATATCAATAGGTGTTCCATCTTGTAAATAAGGCATATCTTGTCTAGATAGAATTTTTGAAATAATACCTTTATTGCCATGTCTTCCAGCTACTTTATCACCTACTTGGATTTTTCGTTCTTGTAAAATATAAACATGTATAATTTTTCCATTATTAATAGAATTATCTTCTTTAGAAATTAATTTTATATCAATAACTCGACCTTTTCCACCAGGAGGTACTTTAAGACAAGTTTCTCTTGCAGTAGCTACCTGAATACCAAATATAGCTTGTAATAATTTACCTTCTGGAGCACGTAAGGACTCTTCTGCTTCTTGAGGTGTTAATTTTCCTACTAAAACATCTCCTGTTTCTACCCAAGATCCTATTAATACAAGGCCACTTTTATCTAAATGGCGCAATACATTGTTTTCTAAATGAGGTATTTCTTTAGTAATTTTTTCTGGACCTTGGCTTGTTGTACGAGCTTCAATTTCATATCTTTCAATATGAATAGAGGTATAAATATCTTCATATATTAAACGCTCACTGATAAGTATTGCATCTTCAAAATTATATCCTTCCCACGGCATATATGCTACTAAAATATTTTTTCCTAAAGCTAATTCTCCTTTCAGTGTAGCTGCACCATCTGCTAAAATTTGTCCTTTCTTAATAAAAACATCTTGAGTAACTTGAGGTTTTTGATTCATACAAGTACTATTATTTGAACGCTGATATTTAATTAAATTTGTACTTATTTTTTTTCTATTATTAAATAAAATTATTTTTTTAGCATCAACATAACTAACTTTTCCACCTTGTCTTGCTACAGCTACACTTCCAGAATCTAGAGCAGCTTGACTTTCTAATCCCGTCCCTACAATACATTTCTCAGGCTTTATAAGTGGAACCGCTTGACGTTGCATATTTGAACCCATTAAAGCACGATTTGCATCATTATGTTCGAGAAAAGGGATAAGAGAAGCTCCAACTGAAAAGTATTGTAAAGGATAAATACTTCTTAGATGTATTTGTTCCCAAGCAATAGCTAAAAATTCTTGTCGATATCGTGCTGGAGTTATTTTTATTTTTTGTGTTGCCATATCCAAAGCTAAACAGTTTCCTGTAGCTATTCGATAATATTCGTCTTCTCCAGCTGATAAATAAACAATTTTTTCTTCTTTTGAATTTCTAGATATTTTATAAAATGGACTTTCTAAAGATCCCCAATTATTGACTTTCGCATGAATAGCTAAGGAAGCAATTAGTCCAGCATTCATACCTTCAGATGTTTCGATAGGACAAATACGGCCATAGTGGCTAAAATGAATATCACGTACTTGAAAACTAGCTGTTCGTCGTGTTAATCCTCCAGGACCTAAAGAACTTAATCTTCGTTTATGTACTATTTCTGTCAATGGGTTAGTTTGATCCAAAAATTGTGATAAAGGATGTGAACCAAAAAACTCTTTGAAAGTAGCTATTAATGGGGTTGAAGTAATTAAACTTTTAGGACTGGGTAAACGTTTACGTTTTGTTGCTCCTCGTATAGTTTGTCTTACTGAATTTTCTAAACGTGTTAAAGCTAATTTTAATTGATCTTGTAATAAATCTGCTACGGAGCGAATACGACGATTTTTCAAATGATCTATATCATCTAGTGTACCTATACCAAATTTTATTTTTATTAAATAATCTATAGCAGCTAAAATATCTTGTGGTAATAAAAAATATTCATTTTCGGGTACGTTAAGATTAAGTTTTTTATTAAAATTTAATCGACCAATTTTTCCTAATTCACATCTTTGTTGAAAAAATTTTTTTTGTAATTCTTTACGTATAGATTCAGAAAATAAAAGATCTCCACCTATACAATATAATTGTTTGTAAAGTTCAACTATAGCATCTTCTGTAGATTGAGGATATTCTTTTTTGGTCTTTTTCTTTCTTAAGGAGTCTAAAAAAACTTTTGGATAACAAACACTATCTAAAATTTGTTTCATACTTAAACCCATTGCCAGTAATAAAACTAAAATAGAAACTTTTCGTTTTTTACTTATACGAGCCCATATTCTTGTTTTTCCATCTATTTCTAATCGTAATCTGCCTCCCCAATCAGAAATAATTGTACTTGTATAAATCGAAATTCCATTGTGATCTATTTCTGAATTATAATAAATTCCAGGGCTTCGTAATATTTGATTAATTATAACTCGAGCAACTCCATTAACTACAAAAGTACCTTGAGAATTCATTAAAGGAATACTTCCAATAAATAGAGTTTGTTTTTGTATTTTGCTTTCTTTTCTATGAATTAACTGAGCTGGTACATATAAATCTGAGGAATATGTACTTGATTGATATACAGCATCTCTTTCTTTTGTTAAAGGTTCTGCTAATCTATATTCTTTACCAAATAGTTGGAATTCAAATTCTTGATCTATATCTTCGATTTTAGGAAAAAAATTAAGTTCTTCAATTAAACCTTTATAAATAAATCGATAAAAGCCTTCAAATTGTATTTTTCCAAATTCAGGCAGTACAAAAATTTCCATAATTTCTCTAAAATAGTGTTAGAGTCTATTTTACTACATCAAACATAATTTCTTTAATTGCTATTGTATAAAAAATTATTTTTTTTTTATTAGAAAATAAAAAAAAAGACTTGATTAACAGTTAATTAAGGTTTATAATAACAATCAATTATTTTTTTAATAAATAAATAATTCATACAGAAATTCAAAAAATCGAATACATAACTTAATATTTTGATAATATAAATTGATAAAATAGTTTTTTTATTATCAAATGGCGACATGGCCAAGTGGTAAGGCAGGGGATTGCAAATCCTCTATCCTCAGTTCAAATCTGGGTGTCGCCTTGGTAAATAAAATTAGAAAAAAAAGTTTTGGGTCATCTATTACATCATTTTTAAATAAAAATTGTATTGCTCTATATTTTTGTATAGCCTATTACATTATTTTTTATTTAAATCTATTATTAATAGACAACCCTAAGATTAAGGATAAATCGAATAAAAAAAAAAAGCAAGTGGTTTTTTTTATGTATTTAGTTCAATAAAAAAATATGATATATATATAGATATAAATATAGATATATTTATTATATTATGTAGTACAAAAATGCTACATAAAATTAAAAGCTTTAAATATTTTATATTTATTTAGCAGTATTTTTTTTCTAAAAATTTATAAAAAATATGGATATAGTCGATATTGCGTGGGGTGCTGTAATGGTAATTTTTACATTTTCTCTTTCACTTGTTGTTTGGGGACGAAGTGGTTTATAAAAGTTAGATTAAAAAATTAATTAAATGTTATTTTATTCTTTTTTAAGAATAAAATAACATTTAATTAATTTTTTAAATCGTTATAAAAAAGACAAATAGTATAATTAATTTTTTCCCATTTTTTAGAATATCCTTTATAAAAAGACTTTTTTAATTTCATTTCTTGATAATTTATATATTTTTTAATTAGTCTTTTATTTGAAAAAAAAATATTGTTTTTTTTAGATAAAATTTTAAATTTAAATTTATTATTACGTAAATATAAACTTTCTGCTATGAAAAAAATAGCAGTTCCACTTAAAAGTATTTGGGATAATAGAAGAATCGGATCTAAACGCCAACCTTGAAAAATAAGAATTCCACCACATAGTAATCCGATCGAAGAAAAAAAAGAATCATAATATTGAGATAGGTTAATGTTCTAGTTACAAATCCCTCCCTAAAAACCATATGTGATACGTTAATTTCTTTATGGCTTAAGCAATAAAAAATTAAGATTAAAATTTTTTATATACTCTGAATCCAAATTAGTTTAATTATTCAAGTTAATTTAACTTTTTGGATTGTCTTTCATTTGTTTAATTATTTTTTAATCAAAATTCTTTTTTTATATGCACTTAGTTTATCTCTTTAAAAAAAAAGTATCTTTAGGCTTATTTTATATTTCGTGGATCTTATTATTTTATTACTAGAGAAATAAAAGAATCACAAATTAAAAAATGTTATTATAAACTTTTCATTAAATTTGGATTAACATTCCAATTTAAATTTATAATTTATATGTGTTTTCGAAATAATATAAAATATTTTTAGTTTTAACCATAGATTTTATTAGTTTTGAATTTAATTCAAATATTATTTCAAGTTTTATATTTATTATTAATAATTAATATATTGAAATTTTTTTATTTTTCTAAGTACATCCAAATCACACCTCTAGATACATTAGGTTCCCTTATGCGAAGGGCATATAAAAGTATACCTATAATGATAAGTCCTATTCCGACTATAGTACTAGGACCTAATTCTATATGAATCATATAATATATGTATAAAGATATATAAAGTTTAGAAAAACTAAAAAATTCCATAGAATTTTTTAGTTTTTCTTTTTTAACTTTACATTCAATATTGTGAAGAACTAAATACTTTAATAAAAAATGCAATATTATTTTATAAATATAAAAGAAAAATATTTTATTAGTTAAATTCAGCTATAGAAATAATTAATAAATATTTTTCTTTTATATTATTAATTACCTTGACTAACTGTTTGTACATAAAGAATTAACAGAAAAGCAGTAGGTATTAAAATGAACAATGCAGTAGCAATAAATGCAAGAATATTTACTTCCATATTTCTATCATATTAATGTTTGTTTACAATACTAAAAAATATCATCTGATATTATTTATAAAAATTTTACTTTAAAATGTAGCTATTTAAATAATTAATTTAATTATTTAGTAATTTAAGTAAATATAACTTTATATTTTGATCTGAGTAAAATCATTGATATCAAATAAACAGTATAACATAATATTTTTTTTTATTCGAAATAAAAAAAATGCCTTGAAGAGGACTCGAACCTCCACGCTTTACAGCACAAGATTTTGAGACTTGGGTGTCTACCATTTCACCATCAAGGCTTAATCAATCATATTATATATATATATAAAAAGGATTATATATATATTTTTTAATTTGCTAAATTTTACTTATTTCTATCTACTTTCTATCTACTAAAATAAAAAATTATTAAATTAAACTTATTTAAAAATATATCAAGAAAACAAATAAAAATAATTTATATTTGTAAATTTAAAGAATGAATTTATAAAAAAATGATTATTATAAATTCATTCTTTAAATTTTTTTTTATTAAAATTTAATTAATTCTAAATGTTTATAAAACTACTTAAATTTAAATTATTTTGAATAATATTAATAATAGGATTCATAAATATTCCCAAAAATACTGAAGCTATTACACATATAAGTATACTAACTTCGATAGAACTTTTTAATGAAATAGAAAAGGAAGCACCTGTATAAGTTTGTATATAAGGAGTTATTTCTTTTTTTTCTCTAGTTACTAATAATTTAACTATTTTTAAATAATAGTATATAGAAATGATACTAGTAAAAAGTCCTATAAAAACTAAAGAAAATAACCCAGCTTTCCATGCACACCAAAATAAATAAAGTTTTCCAAAAAAACCGGAAAAAGGAGGAATACCTCCTAAAGATAGTAGACATGAAATTAAAGAAAAAGTTAAAAAAGGATCTTTTAGAATTAATCCACCATAATCTCGGATATTATCTGTTCCTGTTCGTAAGCCAAACAATATAATACAAGCAAATGTTCCTAAATTCATAAAAATATAAAATAGTAAATAAATTATCATACTTGTATATCCATTAGATTCTCCTGCAATAACTCCAATTATCAAATATCCAATTTGACTTATTGAAGAATATGCAAGCATACGTTTCATACTTGTTTGAGTAATAGCTATTAAATTACCAAGTATCATACTAGAAATTGCTAATATTTCTAAAAGGGAATGCCATTGATTAGAAGAAAAAGGAAAAACAATATTAAAGATTCGTGTGATTAAAGCTAGACCTGCTATTTTTGAGGCAACAGAGGGGAAAGCAACAACGGGTGTAGGGGAGTTAGAATCGAAACGAAGATTACTCATTCTTTTCTTTCATTCAAAACTGTGCATGAAATTTTCATTTCACACAGCTCCTAAGTAATAATATAATTTTTTTATTACTTTCCTCGTGTATGTATTAAAAAATTATAAATAAATTTTATTGAAATTAAACTTTACGAGAAATCCTGTTTTAGTGGTTTTTTTAACAAATATCCTGACTTTAAAAATTTATATTAAAAAGATTAATAATAAATTTAAAATAAAGAAGGAAACCATCTAATTTTCTTCGTTTTTATAGTCATCAGTTTTTATTTTAGGGCTTTTTTTTAGAATGAATGCTTTTATACTCTTTTAATAAAGTTATAGTCTTTGAAGGATAAAAGACTATTAAATATAGCATTTAATATTAAATTTATATATTTATTTAATATATTTCATTACTTAAAAAATTTATCCTTAATAATTAACCTACAATCTTTTTTAAAAAATTGTTTTTTTATTTTGTTTTATAAAATATTTTTATTAATTAAAAATATTTTATAAAAATTATGTTTTATTTTGAATAAGGATAATAATTTGTTTTATTCTGAATGTCTATATAATTTTTATAAATCTAATAAAAAATAATTTAAATTTATTTAATAAATTTTGAAACGAATCACACTCCTTCGTATACGTCAGGAGTCCATTGATGAAAAGGCACTAATGATAGTTTAAATCCAATTCCTACCGTAATGCATATAAGTGCGATTAAATTTCCTGAAGAATTATACATTTCTGTACTTATAATACCATTTGCTATTTTTTGAAGTTGAATTTCTCCTCCAGATAAACCATATAACCAAGAAAAACCATAAGCTAAAATAGATGAACTTAGTCCCCCTATAAGTAAATATTTCATAACAGCTTCATTAGATCGTATATCTCTTTTTGTATATCCAGATAATAAATATGAACATAAACTTAAACATTCTAGAGCTATAAAAATAGTAATTAAATCATTAGCACCACATAAAAACATTCCTCCTATAGTAGCTGTTAATATAAAAATAAAAAATTCAGTTGTTGCTAATTTTGTATATTCAATATATTCCACAGATAATGGAATACATAATATTGAACATAATGCTATAAGAATTCGAAATATTTGATTAAAACTATCAATTTGAAAATTACCTGAAAAACTAATATTGGATTTTTCTTGCCATTGAAATAACAAAGTAATAATACTTAGTAATAGCCCGATCAAAGAAATAAAATATAATAAAAGTTTTTTTTTTTCCAAAATAAGGTCTAATATTAGAATAATTATTGAACAAAAAATAAGAATACATTCTGGCAAAATGGTACTTCTATAAATAGAAGAAAAACTAAATTCTAATTCCATAAAATTTTTCTCGATGTCTAAAAAAATTATAATATTTATTTTATGTATAATATACTCGATTAATATTAGTAAAAATTATAATAAAAAAATATATTATTATAATTTTTACTAATTAAAGTATTTTATTATAGTTAGGTCTCTTGAAGAATTTTTCTATCATTTTTATTAAAATTTTAATAAAAATAATTATTTTTTCTTTTTTTAATTAACGGAAATGTGCAAAGGCTCTATTGGCTTCAGCCATTCTATGAGTTTCTTCTCTTTTTCGTATAGCATCTCCATTATCTTCGGCAGCATCTATTAATTCATAGCTTAATTTAAAAGCCATATTTCGACCTGGGCGCTTTCTAGATGATTTTAATAACCATCTAATTGCAAGTGCTTTACCTTGTGTGGATTTTATTTCAGTAGGGACTTGATAGGTTGATCCACCAACACGTCTTGCTTTTACTGTTATATTAGGAGTTACTCTACGTATAGCTTGACGTAAAACAGATAATGGGTTTTTTTTTGTTCTTTGTTTAATATTTCTCATTGCTTTATAAAGAATTTTATAAGCTAATGATTTTTTTCCGTTTTTAAGAATACGGTTAACTAACATATTAACTAATCGATTACGATAAATTGGATCTGGTTTTCCAATCCGCTTTTCTGAAGTACTTCGACGTGACATAATATTAAAAAATATATTTGAATAATTTATTAGAATTAAAAAAAATAATAATTTATTTTGGCTTTTTTACTCCATATTGTAGGGTGGATTAATTAGTTTAAAAAATCTCCCTTCAAACTGTACATACAATTTTCATTGAATACGGCTTTCAATATATTAAAATACTTTTTGGTATAATAATTATAATAATCTATACATATACGTATTTCTATTATTTTTAATTTTTAATGTCATAAATTTTATATTAAAAAAATATTATAAATATTATAATTTTTTTATTTATCCATATATTTTTATAATACTTATTCATTTCAATTTGAATATCCGTTTTCTTTTTAATTTTCATTATTTTCAGAAAATCCTGTATTTTATTAAATCTAATAATAGAATCTTTAGGTCAAAAACAATAAAAATTTAAGTCAATAATTTTGCTATTTAACTTTAACTTATTCTAAAAAAGTAAAGTTTATTAAAAATTTTCATTAACGAAAACAAGTTTGGGAAAACTTTTTTTTTAGTACTTGAATAAAAAATAGACCTTGGATATTAAAATATATAAGTTTTTATTTAGCCTGCTTTAGTCCCTTTACAACACTTTCGTTATTAGGTTAGCTATATTCTTTACATGTTTTTAGTAATTAACATGGTATTATTTTTAAATAATACAATTTTTAGATAATAATATACAACGCACTAGAACGCCCCTGTTGACGATCTTTTACCCCTACAGTATCAAGAGTTCCTCTGATAATATGGTATCTTACACCAGGTAAATCTTTAACTCTTCCTCCTCTTACTAATACTACAGAATGTTCTTGTAAATTATGACCAATACCTGGTATATAAGCAGTAATTTCAAATCCAGACGTTAGTCTTACTCTTGCTACTTTACGTAAGGCAGAATTTGGTTTTTTTGGTGTTGTAGTGAAAAGTTAACAAAAAAGTTACCTTTAGTGTCACTTTACAAAACCGTACATGAAATTTTTATTTCATACGGCTTCTCATTCAAATTTTTATTAAATGAATTAAATATTTTAATAAATTTATTTTAATTTATAAATAAAAAATTATTAAAAATTTTTTAATAATTGTATTTTAGTTATAAAATTTGATGGGTTAATATAGGCTTATCCATGCAGTTATGCACTATCACTATATTGATTAGGAATCAATTTTATGAAAAAATATTGTTTAACTTTCATGCTTTTATTGGTTTATTTGAGAGAAA